AAATAAGTCCCTCCCTATGATTTATTAGTTAATAGCTCTTACAAGAACAAGGTCTACTCGACCTGGGTGTCGAACGTAAAGAAACCCTTTTGTATTATATTAAAAAAAAAATTTTGTACAAAATACTCATTTTGTAGCCTCTATTGTCAAAAAGGTTTTTCTTTCATTCAAGTTATATTGTATCATGTTTTGTATGTATGATGCAACCCAATTTCTTAGTTTGACCTGAGGACCTTTCGGCAATTCCAATTTATTCTATTATTAATAGTGAAATGTGGTAGGTTTCTTCACTTTAGGCGAAGAATAAAAAAAAAAAAAAATTGCAATAGCAGACAGCATGGGCATAGGTGGAAATGTGCCTAGTTATTGGCTCAGACAGTTAAAGACTTCCTTAAGATTGGAATCTATTTACTTACAATTTCGTAGATTCATTTTTTATCTCAATAAAATTGCATCAGCAGCCTCTAGTCGTGTTCTAGCTCTTTTGAGAGCCACATCAGCCTCGATTGCTTGTCTCTTGCCTTCAGCTCGCGCACGATCAGCTTTCGCTAGTCTAAAACTTTCCTGAGCCTCTTGAAGATCTATATCAATACCTCTTTCTGCATTATTTACCAATAATGTGATTTCATCATTGTCTATTTTGGCAAAACCACCCATCAAAGCCATAGTGGACCACTGGGCATTGAGTCGTATTTTCATGACTCCTATATCCAAAGCTGTTACAATTGCAATATGATTGGGTAATACACCCATTTGACCACTATTGGTAGTAATTATTATTTCTTGAACTTCTGAATCCCAAACAACTCGATTGGGAGTGAGTACACGAAGATTTAGGTTCATTTTTTTTTCTTTAAATTTCTTTTAAGTTCATAGCCTTTGCGGTAGCTTCATCAATGTTACCTACCAAATAAAAAGACTGTTCGGGTAGACCATCTAATTCTCCGGAAAGGATCATTTGAAAACCTCTAATCGTCTCTATTAGGCTCACATATTTACCGGGGGAACCGGTAAATACCTCTGCTACAAAAAAGGGTTGTGACAAAAACCGTTCAATTTTTCTTGCTCTTGCCACAATTAAACGATCGTCTTCTGATAATTCGTCTAATCCAAGAATAGCTATAATATCTTGAAGTTCCTTATAACGTTGCAAAGTTTGTTTAACTCCTTGCGCAGTTTCATAATGTTCTTCGCCTACGATCGAAGGTTGGAGCATAGTTGATGTGGAATCCAGCGGATCTACCGCTGGATAGATGCCCTTGGCAGCTAATCCTCTCGATAGTACAGTAGTAGCATCTAAATGTGCAAATGTTGTAGCAGGAGCGGGATCAGTCAAGTCATCTGCAGGTACATAAACTGCTTGAATGGAGGTTATAGATCCTTCTTTCGTAGAAGTTATTCTCTCTTGTAAAGAACCCATTTCCGTGCTAAGAGTTGGCTGATAACCCACTGCGGAAGGCATTCTGCCTAATAATGCGGATACCTCTGATCCTGCTTGGACAAAACGGAAGATATTGTCAATAAATAGAAGTACATCTTGTTTATTGACATCTCGGAAATATTCAGCCATAGTTAAAGCAGTTAAACCTACTCTCATACGAGCTCCTGGTGGTTCATTCATCTGACCATAAACCAGAGCTACTTTGGATTCGGATATATTTTGTTCATTAATGACTCCCGATTCTTTCATCTCCTTGTAAAGATCATTTCCTTCACGGGTACGTTCTCCTACTCCACCAAACACAGAAACCCCTCCATGAGCCTTAGCAATGTTGTTGATTAATTCCATAATCAAGACTGTTTTACCCACTCCAGCTCCCCCGAATAATCCAATTTTTCCCCCACGGCGATAAGGAGCTAAAAGATCCACCACTTTAATGCCTGTTTCAAAGATTGAAAATTTGGTGTCCAACTGTGTAAAGGCAGGAGCAGATCTATGAATAGGAGATGTTGTGAGAGCATCTACAGGACCTAAGTTATCCACGGGTTCCCCAAGAACATTAAAAATTCTTCCGAGAGTAGTTTCACCAACTGGAACACTAAGTGGCCCTCCTGTATCAATTACTTTCATTCCTCTCATCAAACCGTCTGTAGCACTCATAGCGACAGCTCTAACTTTATTATTTCCTAATAATTGTTGCACCTCACAAGTCACACTTATTGGTTGACCAGTTGTATCGTTATCTTTAACTATCAAAGAATTGTAAATTCTAGGCATACTACCTGGAGGGAAAGATACATCTAGTACTGGGCCGATGATCTGAGCAATACGTCCTGCCTTCTTTTCCACAAGTGCGGAAACCCCAAAAATAAAAGGATTGGTTCTCATAAATAATAAATAGGATATTGATTCCAATTGCTAATTGTTAGCAAAAAAAACCTAAAAAAGCACAAATGCTCTGTAATGAGTTGATCAGTCAATAATCATTTTGGAGTTCTAACTTCAATTTACTTAGTAATCTCTTTCTTTGGAAAGTTCAACTTCGATAATGATCTCAAAATGGATTCATTATCATTATTTAAAATGGAATGAATTTTTCTTTTTTACTAACGAATTTATTTTCTTCAAAATAGAGTAAAACTTATTTGTTACGATTGAGTAATAAATCGTAGCAAATAAGTTTTACCTACTATTGGATTTGAACCAATGACTCTCGCCGTATGAAAGCGATACTCTAACCACTGAGTTAAGTAGGTTCTTTATTAAGTCATACCTAAATTCTAGGCATAATTAGACATATAAACAATATGCCCTTAAGAATGATTAGATCAAATATCATCTTGACAGAAAGTGATCTATTTTATTAGTATATTTTCAAGACTAAACTGTGAGGGGCTATAGCTCAGCTAGGTAGAGCACCTCGTTTACACGTGCGCCAATGGTTTTCAGAAGAGTTTATTGGTTCATTTGGTTCATAAAATAGATTTTAGTCTTACTCTATTAATTAGGAGAACAATAGCATGACAAAGATGAAGTTCGTTCTATGATTCGAACTATAGATCTAGTTGATATGGTCAATCTCGGGGGCATTCAATGTCAGACATAATGAGTATAATACGTACGAGGATCTCAAAAAAACATTTCTTTTTGCTCTATGAACTTTGAGGTGTATGAAGTCTCATATTCTTATTTTGGGGTGAGAGAGACTCCATTTGGAGAATCTATGTCTAAGCATGACAGACCTACGTCAAGGGAATCTTTTGAAGCACTTTGGGATTGCTTCCGAAAAATTATTCGTTTCAAGCAAACGGAGCCATCTTATTATCTGTTCCGGAAAAGAATGGCAGACTAACTGATTTTTACATCAGTTAATGAAAGAGCCCAATGCAAGAAAAATGCATGTTGGGTTCTTGGAACAGTTCAAATCATTTTGGTAATAAGAAATTTGATCTGTTCTACCGAGAAGGTCTACGGTTCGAGCCCGTATAGCCCTATACAATTAGAAAACTCTTCTATGTTTTCTCGCTCATATTGTCCCTACGATCCAATGCTAGTTTTAAATGAAAGAAAAAAGCATCCAATTGATTTGCTATTTAAAGGAACTGACGACTTACACAGAAGATCATTAAAGAAAAAGTAAAGAGGAAATACGAAAATAAAAAAAATTTGGAATTATTCATAATAGAATAAATAGTCTTTCGACTGCGATCCAGAGCAGACTCTTATTCTTCAATATCTCTGTTATAAAGAAGAACAGATCGGACATCGTGTCGAACTAAATATGGGCACATACATAATCCTTTTATTTTGTTTATGAAAAATTTTATATATTCCACGGGTGGATCGGTACCTATCGATTAGAATCAATATTCTAGTCGAACTCGGTTGTCTTTTTAATTTGTTAGCACATCTCACATCGTTAGAAACAACGACCCTGAAAGCTCCCTTATTTCAATAGATAAAATTTCCTTACATCAAACCATATTAACACGTTACAACACGAACCAACGTGAAGTCTGCCGAATTGCACGGGTTCGAACCATTTCCTAATTTTTTTTTAAATACAAAATATTCTTTTATTCATTTCCGTGTTAAGTCACAGACGAAACATTGAATTAATATACAAAAATGATAATGAATCATTCGGGAGGGGAGAGAAGCGATTAATAAATGGACAATACAACAAATAGAAGAATTCGATTTATTTAAACAAAACAGGAATCATCTATTTATGTTTCTATTTTCTGAATATGATACTTTTTGGATATATTTATCCATATCCAGTCTTATTCCGATTCTGGCATTCTCAATTTCAAGAAGTTTGGCTCCAATAAATAAAGGGCCGGAGAAAGCCACTAGTTACGAATCAGGTATAGAACCAATGGGAGATACTTGGATCCAATTTAGAATTCGCTATTATATGTTTGCTTTAGTTTTCGTTGTTTTTGATGTGGAAACAGTCTTTCTCTATCCGTGGGCTATGAGTTTTGATATTTTGGGTCTATTTACATTTATAGAAGCTTTTATTTTCGTGATCATCTTAATTGTTGGTTTAGTTTATGCATGGAGAAAAGGAGCATTGGAATGGTCTTAACCCCCAAATTTTGGAATGATAAAAGACGAGTAGAAACTTCTCTAAATCTAAAGCCGGCGATAAATCTTATAGAATCATCTTTACTTCATCAAGCAACTCCAAATTCAGTGATTTCCACTACTCTAAACGATCTGTCCAATTGGGCGAGACTTTCTAGTCTATGGCCGCTCCTTTATGGTACTAGTTGTTGTTTTATCGAATTTGCTTCATTAATAGGTTCGCGATTCGACTTTGATCGTTACGGTTTGGTGCCAAGATCCAGTCCTAGGCAAGCCGACCTACTTATAACAGCCGGAACTGTTACCATGAAAATGGCTCCTTCTTTAGTTAGATTATATGAACAAATGCCGGAACCCAAATATGTAATTGCTATGGGAGCCTGTACTATTACAGGAGGAATGTTTAGTACAGATTCTTATAGTACCGTTCGCGGAGTAGATAAGTTAATTCCTGTGGATATCTATTTGCCGGGTTGTCCTCCTAAACCAGAAGCTATTATAGATGCTATAATAAAACTTCGTGAAAAAATAGCTCAAGAAATATCTGAAGATAGATATCAGTTTCAACAAAGAAAGAGGTATTTCAGTAGAAAGCATAGGTTTCATATTGGGTCCAGTATTATTATTGAAAATAAGGAGGATAAGTTTTTTCATCAATCTTATGAATCTCGTAAATCAACTTTAGAGATCACTCCCAAAACATCTGAATCGATTTCAGAGATATCATACCCTTTGAAACATTTGAAAATACGAGAGTTTGCTGGCGAATGAATAATCGTTAGTAAAAAGTAACGAGCAGGAAATAAATTTTGAAAATTCCATGAAAAATGTCAAATCCTTATACAGATACTTTGACAATAAATAGTAATCAAATGCAAGGTCGGTTATCTGCTTGGCTAGCCAAACATAAGTTAGCTCATAGACCTTTGGGTTTTGATTACCAAGGCACAGAAACATTACAAATCAAATCTGAAGATTGGGTCTCTGTAGCCGTTGCTTTATATGTTTATGGTTTTAATTATCTCCGTTCTCAATGCGCTTATGATGTAGCACCAGGAGGTTCCTTAGCTAGTGTATATCATCTTACGAGAATAAACGATAATGCAGATGAACCCGAAGAGGTGTGTATAAAAGTATTTGTCCCAAGGGAAGATCCCAGAATCCCGTCTGTTCTATGTATTTGGAAAGGTGCTAATTTCCAGGAACGGGAATCTTATGATATGTTGGGAATATTTTATGAAAGTCATCCATGTCTAAAACGTATATTGATGCCAGAAAGTTGGATTGGGTGGCCTTTGCGCAAAGACTATATTGCACCTGATTTTTATGAAATACAAGATTCTCATTGAGTGCAAAAAAAAAGAAAAAAGAATGAAACATACTTTTTGAAAAAACAGTTTATCCACGTAAACATAGATCTATATGTATTGATCTATGTATATCCCATCTAAATAGATTAAAACATTAAAAAAATAGCAATATTCATATAGAATATATCATATATGATATATTCTAAAACAAGAAAATTTATCAATTTCAATTCCATTCTATTAATAAATGTATAGAAAAATAGAGTTTTTATATCAATTTTTCTAATCTCGTGCTTTATACGTACCTCTACACTACATTTGTCTAAGTTTATCTAAAAAAAGAAAATAAAGAATGTTAGAGAAATGACTTTAATATAAAAGTCATATAATGAAAAAAGTCATATAATAACGGGAGATTTGAAATGATTTCTATAATCATTTCAGATCTCCCGTTATTCTAATAATAAGAATTAAAATCAAATTAGATGGATTTAATTATCTTAAATTTAAACTTATTCTTTTCTGACCAAAGTGGTTCGACCCAAGTCTTCTAAATTTTTCTGACGACATAGAGGTCGGGTAACCAATTCAAGTACGTCTCTTGCATTGGCAAACCCATGAATCTGGGCAAAAGTAAATTCAACTGACCATTTAGTACTAATTCCTCTTGCTTCTAGCGGGTTAGCATGAGCCATTCCCGTGATAGCTAAATCGGGTTGTAATTCGCGTATACGTCGTATTTGATTCGAATTATCCGGTTTCTCCACAATTCGTGGTATTGGTACACACATCTTTATACATGTATCTTGTAAAAGTGATAATTCAGCAGTTTGATATCGTTTATCCATATATGGAATGCCAATTTCATGAACAATCATTCCACATCTGATTAAGAATCTTGCTAGAGATACTTCTAGCAGATTATCTCCCATGAAAAAGACAGATTTACCGTGTACCAAATCAAGATAATCTTTTAAACTTTCCCATATTCGTTCCTCCCTTTCCTCCAAACCTTGGGGTTCAACACCAAATACAGGACAAATCTTTTCAATCCAAGCACGCGTTCCGTCTGGACCAATAGGAAAAGGAGCTGCGATTAATTGACATTTTTCGCGTCTTATCAAAGTTGTCGCTGTCCGGCTCAAAAATGGGTGAACACCACAAACATAAACTCCGTCACCCAATGATGGAAGATCGGTATATTTTTGAGCAGGTAACCAACCTGATACCTTGATGGATTGACGTTTTAATTCTAGATTTAGTTGAGAAGCGACGTTGGACGGCAAAGATCCAAAAAGAACTAAGGAAGGGTGATTTGCATATTCAACCAATTCCTCTTTTTTTCTAGAATGAAAAGTCAAAAAATGTTGTATAGTTTCTTTTCGTTCACGAACGGAGAATTCCGGTTCTGGACAACGATGTGCCATGGCAGCTAACACAGTATCTTCTCCTTGAGTAAAGGCATAATCGAGTCCATTTGCTCTTGCCACTAGAATTGGGATTCCAATTTCCCATTCTAGTTTGGGTGCCATACCTTCCAAATCCATTTTTATTATCTCTGTAGTACAAGTACCTATCCATATAATCACGCTAGGGTCTCTATCTTTTCTTATTCGAATACAGAGTTTTTTTAATCCTTCATAATCATTCAATTGAGCCGAGATATCTCCTTCTTCCAATTCTGCCATTGCATAGCGAGGTTCTGCAAAAATCATTACTCCAAGTGCATTTTGCAGAAAATAACCGCATGTCTTTGTACCCACAACTAAAAAGAAACTATCTTCAATTTTTTGATATAACCAAGATACACAGCTAATTGGACAAAAAGTATGATAATTACCTGTCTCACATTCGACAATGAGAGTTTCATCAATTTTCACTGACATAAATGATTATAACTATGTGGATTAAATCGTCGTAAACCCAAGTAAATTTTCCTTATTATTTTGATGTTTCCCCTCATCAATAGGATTGAGATAAAGGTCAGAGAGTAGATTGAATAATTCCCGATCTGGAATCTCCTTTGGCACAATACCTTCTGGTTGGGACAATATTTGATCCGCTATGTTTAAATAATATTCACATACATAGTTAAGAGATGGTTCGGATCCAACCATTTCAAATAAAGTTTTCCCCTTGACCCTCGAAATTCGAATATCTTCAATAAGAGGTAACACTTCTATTACGGGCATTGGACAGGCCTCTACATATTTATTGATAAGATCTCTTTTAGATGTGCGATTTCCAACCAAACCTGCTAATCGGAGTGGATGTGTACGAGCTTTTTCCCTTATAGAAGCAGTAATACGATTAGCTGCAAATAATGCATCAAATCCATTATCTGTAATAATGAGACAGTAATCCGCATAGTTCAACGGAGCAGCAAAACCTCCACAAACCACGTCACCCAATACATCAAATAATATTATATCATATTCGTAAAATGCATTTAATTCTTTTAACAATTTCACAGTCTCTCCTACCACATAGCCCCCGCATCCAGCACCTGCAGGCGGCCCCCCAGCTTCCACACAATCTACCCCTCCATAACCTTTATGAATAACATCTTCGGACCAAATATCCTCATAATGATAATCTTTGGACTGCAAAGTATCTATAATTGTAGGTATCAAAAATCCTGTAAGAGTAAAAGTACTATCATGTTTGGGATCACATCCAATCTGTAACACTTTTTCACCACGTCTAGCTAGGGCAATTGAAATATTACAACTAGTGGTTGATTTACCGATTCCGCCTTTTCCATAAACTGCTATTTTCATTTTTTGATCTCCTTTTCTTTATTTTTTATCTTCCGAACTTATTATTCGTTTGATCTAATTTTTAGTTTAACTTTGCCTTATTTGATAACAGTAAATAAATTCTAGTATGTTACATTATATTCTTTGTAACATTGTGTTTTTTTTTTTTTTAGCTCCCTCACCCTCATTTTATCCTGAGTAAATGGAGGAAGCCAAGCAAAGAATCCTTCATTTACACAATAAATGCAATTTTTTTCATTAATTTGAAACGGTAACTCCCCGCTAATTAAGACTTATTTCTCTCTATTCAAATAATAGAATAAATTTAATGCATGACAAATGAGAAGAGGATAAGATAGGTTTGGGGTTCGATTTGGGCCTGCAAATGAATGCTTTTGTTATGTTATATATGATGTTAAATGTGTCGTGTATCGTTATTTCAATCAATTAAATTGGAATCACCATTAGTTGTTTTGGAAAGATCCCAATCTTACCGTCGATTCAGTTCTTTTTTTTTTAGAAAATGAAGAATATCTATATTCTATTCTTATATTTTGTTATATGTATGTAATAACATATATACACAAATGTATCGTCAACCACTCATCATTTGATTCATTATAGAAAATCACAATGAATTGAATCCGGTCGATTTTTTTTTACCGGGCGAACGACGGGGATCGAACCCGCGCGTGGTGGATTCACAATCCACTGCCTTGGAACCACTTGGCTACGTCCGCCCCAAACTAATTGGCAGTCTCTGTCTACGGTCATTCCATTTCAAGAATGAATGGTTCTAAGCCCCGAAAACCAACTAATAATGAAACTATTATTATTATTGAGTTTAGTTATTAATTTGTTGCACTTGCAATGCAACTCTCACACAAGTTAGTGACATTGACATTTTTTTTTTTATAAATAGTTTTGTTTTGGGTATTCAAAAAAAGATCTGAACCAATACTCGATACTAATTAATAATTAGTGTTATGTATCCATGGCTGAATGGTAAAAGCACCCAACTCATAATTGGGAAGTCGCGGGTTCAATTCCTGCTGGATGCACAGTAAATAGTTATTGTGCTCTGTTCGCAATAACTAGAACTTTTAAGAAAAATTAGAGGGAAAAAGCAGTACCAAATTGGTACTGCTTTCTTTTTAGGATTGAAATACACTAACAATCCATCTTGAATAATTAGCCGTTTATAGAATTAGCTTCAACAGCAGCTAGATCCAGAGGGAAGTTGTGAGCATTACGTTCGTGCATAACTTCCATACCAAGGTTAGCACGATTAATGATATCGGCCCAAGTGTTAATTACACGACCTTGACTGTCAACAACAGATTGGTTGAAATTGAATCCATTTAAGTTGAAAGCCATAGTGCTGACGCCCAAAGCAGTAAACCAGATACCTATTACTGGCCAAGCAGCTAAAAAGAAATGGAGAGAACGGGAGTTGTTGAAACTAGCATATTGGAAGATCAATCGGCCAAAATAACCGTGAGCAGCTACAATATTGTAGGTTTCTTCTTCCTGACCAAATTTGTAACCTGCATTAGCAGACTCATTTTCGGTAGTTTCCCTGATCAAACTCGAGGTTACCAAGGAACCATGCATAGCACTAAATAGAGAGCCGCCGAATACGCCAGCTACACCTAACATGTGAAATGGATGCATAAGAATATTGTGTTCAGCTTGGAATACAATCATGAAATTGAAAGTACCAGAGATTCCTAGAGGCATACCATCAGAGAAGCTTCCTTGACCAATAGGGTAAATCAAGAAAACAGCAGTAGCTGCTGCTACTGGAGCTGAATATGCAACAGCAATCCAAGGACGCATACCTAGACGGAAGCTAAGCTCCCACTCACGACCCATATAGCAAGCTACACCAAGTAGAAAGTGTAGAACGATTAGCTCATAAGGACCACCGTTGTATAGCCATTCATCAACAGAAGCTGCTTCCCAGATGGGATAGAAATGCAGACCGATGGCTGCAGAGGTAGGAATAATAGCACCGGAAATAATATTGTTTCCATAAAGAAGAGAACCGGAAACAGGTTCACGAATACCATCAATATCTACTGGAGGAGCTGCAATGAAAGCGATAATGAATACAGAGGTTGCAGTCAATAGGGTAGGAATCATCAAGACACCAAACCATCCAATGTAAAGACGGTTTTCAGTGCTAGTGATCCAATCGCAAAAACGATTCCATAGGCTTGCGCTTTCGCGTCTTTCTAGAATTGCGGTCATGGTTATAACTTGGTTTATTTAATCATTAGAAGCTCCCAAGCATACACATAAGGCTTGTTATTCAACAGTATAATATGAGTCATATCTGTATGTCAACCAACATTTTGACATGGTTATAAATATTCATAAAATTCATAGTATCCTCTTCCTTCCATAAACTATATGCACATAGATTGAAATGGTTTTCAATAGTATCCGTAGATATTAATACCTACGGTATTAATGCACTCTATTGGCATTCCTTCTTTCTTTATGATTCAGGGTAATAAAAATAGTGGGATGGCACCTATCTTGCTTGTTAAGAGCAATGGATAACATTGAATTGCATTGGATCTGCAATAAGTACAAAATACTTTTAGGTGCTAGATTCTGGTACTCTGGGTTGCCCGGGACTTGAACCCGGAGCTCATCGGATGGAGTGGATTATCTGCTCTTTTTAATAGGAGCAAGAAATCTCTCCCCAAACCGTGCTTGCAATTTTCATTGCACACGGCTTTCTCCATGTAGTGATTTGATCCATCATTTGGTTGGATTTCCGGTTGGAAAAGATCTATAGCATCATAAATTGATCCTGGCAATTGCTCAATAAGCATTTCATTGGTCAAAATCAGTTTTCTATTTGTTTATTCTGCATCTTTTGCCATAAATTAGCCAGGGGGTTGATCTGGCTAATTTCTGAATTCCAAATTCGTTCTCTCTGTGAACGAGTTTTTGAAAAGGACGAAGAAATGGATTCTCTTTCTTTTGAAAATGATTTTGTAAAGAGTTCCGAACCTAATTGTTCTCGAACTACACGTATAGTACTTTTATGTTTACAGGCCAAAGTTTTAGCACATGAAATTAAAAGTATATATTTTATATTATATAAACCATCTTGATTGATGGATCCACTGTAGTAATGAAAAAGATTTATCCAAATTCGATCGAATCGATCGAGAATATCATCATCTGATAGACTGGTCCAAGACAATTTACTAATTGGCCACCCTGAGATGTCACAAAACTTTTCTTTAGCTAAAGAAAAAAGAATTGATTTAATCGGAGCTGTTGAGTTTAATTCATGGGTAATAAGATCGGTAATGAATAAATCATCTAGCATTTTGGCTCTAACCACGAGAGGTCTCATTTTAATATGCATAAAAAACCCTAAAAAAGAGAAAGAAATCTTGGATAATTCAAGACTGCATATTCTATACGGTTGAAACCAAAGATGAAAATAGTATTGCCAAAAATGAAACAGATGATATCTACATTTTTTCACTTGAAGATGCGTACCCTTTAGAGCTATAAGGGATCTTTCTCCATATCTCACATAATGGATGAAAGAATCCTTCAACAACCAGATCTTTTTTGTTGAAATTTTTTGAGGAGGAAATATAACAATATCTTTGATCTTTTTCTCAAAATGAGTTCGGTCCGGAAAAGATTCATATAACAATGATTGTGAATTAAAAAATCGTTTAATAAGAGGAATTAAAAACGATTCGCATTCATACACATAAGAATTCCAAAGGAACAGGGAGAACGTATTTTCTCTCTGTGTAATCAGAGATTTCTGCAAATTTTCTCGACTAAAACTACATTCATGGAGAATCGATCGTAATAAATGCAAAGAAGGAGCATCTAGGATCCAGCGACGAAAAAGTCGAACCAAAATTTCCGGATGAATTGAGTAGGGCACTCGTATATCTGATATATAATTGGAATGTGGTAATTTATCCTCCATAAAAGGAAATATGCAATGGATGGATCGGAGACTATTCCATCCATCCATTCCTTTTATGAAATGTTTTGATCGCATTGCGAACGAAACTTCCAAGACAATTGTAAACCCTTTTAGTATCCATTTAAAAGAATTATTATTGTATTCAATGAATTTATTTGAATCGGAATTCCCGAATAAACTAATTGAATTATTCTGTTTACGTATTCGACGTATTGAACGTTTTACAGTCAGGAAACTCAAAAAATTAGAAACTAAAATTTCCGTCGGTTCCTCGGAACCAGATCTATCTAAATGATGATCATGAGCAATTGCGTAAAGATCTTCCCGAAAAAAAAGCGGATATAAAAAGAATTGTTGCCAAGATCGATGTTTGTTTGAATTTCTTTGGAAGTCATCCATTTTTTAAACCCCCGGACCCAAGAATAACCTGTTGGATTATTAAATATAATACATGGTGCGATCTAGTTGGAACATAATAGAAAATATCTATCAGATAGATATTTTTCTTCGCATAGATCTTCATTCGTCATGAGGAAGAATGAAAATTGATTATTTTGGCAGTCCGATCGCTCTCCTGACTCATGGAATAGAATTAACATGGTCAGTACACTATTTCTCTTACACATTTGTTTTCGAGTACTTAGGACTCATGGTGAATGTAGAAAACCCTAATTTACTACAGGGAAAAACTTCCTTTATCGGTTACTAAAAGGCTTTTAACTTCCGATTAGTAAAGGGAATTCCTCGTTGAAATGAGGAACAGAAGCTCGTTCTTCTGGTTTTACTTATGATTCAAGCCATCCAGCTTTATCCATTGACTCACTTGACTTAATCACTCGCACTCTCGAATTTATTTCATCTTATTTAAAAAGAAATTCATTTGTTCAAATTAAATTGTATACACATGTCAATAATTTGTATACATTATTATTTGTATATGCATTGAATTCCTTGATCCGCCGCTTCTGATCAAAAAATAAAGTCGAGATTCTTAGAACGACATGCTGCTTTTTCCATTTTTTTTCAGGATCAGTCGTAGTCTTACTAATTTTACCGATGGTATAGACGAATTTAATAGTTCATCCGAACATGTAAAAGACCATAGTCGCACTTAAAAGCCGAGTACTCTGCCATTGAGTTAGCAACCCTTATTTGTATAGATACAGTCGAAGTAAAGCAGTTACTTGATTCAATCGATCAGAAATAGAACCTTTACAATAAATCATCAAGGATATTAATAATCGAATCGAACTTTACCATTTCTTAATCAAATCAAGTGATCTTTCCGGATCAGATTATTTACTGATCCGTTGAACGAATTCACAAAAAAAAAAAAAAGAAATAGCGGATTTATTATATCCAAAAAATCTGCTATTGTCAATCCCGAAATGTTGGGAAGGATTGTTGGATTGACATTATATTAAGATGAAAAATGATTAGGAATATAAAGAAAAGATCGTTAGAAATGGCAGTAAAGTAAAAAAAAGTACAAATTTATTTTTCTATTTAATGAATAAAAAACGATAACAATTGTTTATCATTTTTTATTCATTTATTCAATTCGTTCTCGCAATTCTAATCTTTTTCATTTCTTCTTCTTCTTCTCTTGAAGAACCGCTTAACAAAAATCCTTATGTGCTTCCCTATATAAGATCGCAGAGGAATAAAATACATGAAATGAAGATATAATAAAACAAATATAAATGGATAATAATAAAACAACCATGATACAAAATTTATATAATAACTAAATTTTATATGATCTAAAGCTAAACGTAGACGCATTATTTAGAATACCCCCTTTTGTAATAAATTAAAAAAAAATTTGAAAACGCGTTTAAAACGATAAATTTTTGCAGAAAAATACCATGACACAATTTCTGTAAATTGAGTTACTAATTTGATAAATTATACAATAGTACTATAAATAAAATTCGATAGATAGCTCATTGATTTAATTTCAATTAACCCTAGATTCTGCCCCTAGCTGAAAAAAAAGTTGATACCAAGCTCCTATATCTTTTTTGAGAAATGTCGAGCTAAGAGTATCTTCGCGTCAAAATGGCGGATGTCATAATCCACAGAACTAACCATGTCGTTTAAGTCACACGTTGCTTTTTAACACATCGTTTTAAGACAAATTTTTATCATACAGATAGATCTCTTATCCGATCCTAAAATAGATATGTAATTATGAATAGTCATTCACTCAATTTCTAGAATACATTTTTAGAATTAATTGGTTTAGTTAGCTAGGTATTCAATGCTTCTTTAGCTGCGTACATTACTTCGACAGTAATGGTTTCAATCCCCTTTTGTCGTGCAAATTTTTCAGTATTTCTTTCCACCTTTTCTCTGGCAAAACGAGGAATTTTACTTAATTCTAGTCGACTTTCAGGATTCCAAATTAGGCCTATATCCGTAGATATAGATTTGGATATTATTTCTTTAGTATCATGACCACCAAAAATATCTAGAAGATGGTCCTCCATACCCAGAGCAAATGAGTTATAAATTAAATCAGCTATTTGATTAGTACCTTCGTAACCTAAAAAAGGTCGGTATCCCAAAGGAAAGTTTTGTATATGAACTGGTGCAGAAATAACTCCACACGGAATATCAAGACGTTTACCAATATGACGTTCCATTTGAGTACCAAATATTGCAGATGGTTCCATGTGAGCGATCATATCTCCTACCTCAGCATGATCATCTGTGATCATTATTTCATCGCAGAAACCTTGAATTTGCTCTTTGAACCATTCCGCATCGTGTTTGCAATAAGTACCTGCACAACTGACACGAATCCCCATTTCTCGAACAAGTATCTTAGTGATTGAAGCAGCATGAGTTGTATCACCAAAAACAACTGTTTCTTTACCCGTCAAATTCTGACAATCAATAGATCTTGAAAACCAAGCAGCTTGGGAAACAAATCGAGTTTGCCCGTCGATATAAGGTTCATAATCCACTCTTTTATTCGATGAACTAAGAGTCAACGTATTCACAATTTTTTGAATCTGGCGGATCCACTCCGCCATATCTACAGCTCCCATGGGAGCTATAGATATGTAAGGCATCCCATATTCTTTATTTAAATATACCGCTGTCATTAAGCCCACTTCACGATAAGGAATTAAATTGAACCAAGCTTTTGGTAATTTTTTAAGATCTTCTACATATCCTCCTTCAGGAATTATTTGATTGATTTCAATATCCAGATCTCGTAATAAACGTCTTAATTCACGACAATCGTGTTGATTATGAAAACCCAATGTAAAAATTCCAATTATATTAACAGAAGGCGCATCAGTTAGAAATTGATCCCATTTTTCTTGTCTATGACATCTATCTAAATAATATCGAACCACCTGTTCTAAAGTTCTATCCGCTGCTTGAATTTCATTTACTTGATAATGATCAACATCTGCAAAAATGACGTCGGAATCAGAAATTATGGATGCTCTATTCACAAAGTTCTGTAAATCTTCTTGCAAAATACTAGAGGTACATGTAGGTGTCAATATAATAAGATCAGGGTGTTCCTCTTTATCTTTCCGGAGAATATTGTCCACAACTCTTTCTTGAGATCCACGTGCTAGTACGTGACGATCTACTATGCTAGCAGTTGCGGCAGTAAAATCTCTTTCACGTTCTAACATAGAACGCATTACATTAAAATAATCATCTCCTAGAGGAGCGTGCATAATGGCATGCACATTTTTGAAAGAACTAGCTACTCGTAGGGTTCCAATATGAGCAGGACCAGCATACATCCAATAGGCTAATTTCACTTTATCTCTATCTCAATTTGATCTGTATTCCAATCCTACACCGCAAAAATATCCCTTTCTCTATTTAGAATCTTATCGAAATCATATTTCCCCTCTATAAGTCTTTTTTTTTTTTTCAATTCAATAATACTGTTCCACCTGGGACGGAAGGATTCGAACCTTCGAAATAACAGGACCAAAACCTGCTGCCTTACCGCTTGGCCACGCCCCATTATTATTTTATAATAATCCATTAAGATAAACTGACGCAATGTTTCATTTGAATCTGAATTGCATTATTATAATTCGATTCGCTATGCAATTATGCATAACCGGAGGGGCATAGATTCTGGAGTTAATCAGATATCTAACTATAGGGGAACCTAAAAAGAAACAATAATATACATTCATTGGTCATTCCCTATCAGAATAGGTAAAATATTGTATATAATAAATGATCCCTTCCAACTCGAAGACTAAAAGTCTAATCTTGTCGAACAATTCGATTGATTGGCCAAATACTTTTAGATCTTTACATTATTCATCGGAGAATCAAAATGTCAGTTATCCTCAACTTCCATATTTGTCTAGACGATGCCGCTTTTCATTGGAATAATCCCTTTTTTGCCAAATTGCCTGAAGCTTATGCAATTTTTGATCCAATTGTTAATGTAATGCCCATTATCCCTCTGTTCTTTTTTTTATTAGCCTTTGCTTGGCAAGCTGCCGTAAGTTTTCGATAACGATAATCTAAGTTTTTATTTATTTTTGTTTGTATTCACTTGATACGGAAAAAACATATTTTTTTTCTATCATTTTATTCTTATTAGTTAGTTATTACAATTTAACTATTTCTAATTGGATCATTTTCATTCACTAAATTGATGTAACACTCTTTTTCCTTGTTCTGATGTTTATTTTGTGATACATCTATTCTCAACAGATCAAAATAACTTTAGTCAATATCAACGGCATCACAGTTGCAGTTTGGGTGATTAGCTAGTGATTAGAATATGTTATTAGAAAATAACATATCTTTCAATATTCTATTTAAAGAACGAGTAAGGATGATAATTTATCTATTCCAAATTTTCTTCTATTTTAGACATAGACTGTACTTGTTTCTATTGTTTTGTTGATTGTGATAATCTTAAAGAAGTTTAGGATAGTTTGATTAGTATTCGAATTCCTATTTCTCCTGTTCAATTCCGAGCAAAGAAGAAAAGAGAAACAGAATAGATTCAATTTTGAATCTGCTTTTTTTCTTTGCTCAGCCAATGTCAATATATGATACAAAAATTGATGATCTATTCCGTTTTCTAATAAGAATAATTTCGGAGATTACATAATGCTTACTCTTAAGCTGTTCGTTTACACAGTAGTGATATTTTTTGTTTCTCTCTTTATCTTTGGATTCCTATCAAACGATCCAGGACGAAATCCTGGGCGTAAAGAATAGAAAAAAAGATTAGAAAGCAGATTTTGTAAAAATCCCTTATAGGTTTTGAGGAGTAATCTCAGACTGAACGGAGAGAGAGGGATTCGAACCCTCGGTACAAAATAGTTTGTACAACGGATTAGCAATCCACCGCTTTAGTCCGCTCAGCCATCTCTCCTAGATGGCAGATCTAAAATGAATATAGCATTTCACTAAATAAAGACCAACATTTGTGAGAATCCAATTTTCTTTTTTTTATTCCATTCCAAACAATTTTTCGCTTTCTCTAGCCCGGCCAGTATCTGGCCAGGCCATTATCTTTCCTAGATAAGGAATTAATTGACTAAATTATGAAGAATACAGTGCTCTACCTAATCTGAAAGCTAAAATCATTATTATAAAAGTAACAGCAATAAAAAGGGCTATCAAAATTTGACCTTGTGATATCATTTCTTATATTTCCTTTTATGTATTATATTTTTATCTCTTATTATAAGATTAATAGATAAGCACTTCTATATATATATATATTTTGTTTTAATTCCAACTATTTCAGATTATAATCTGGATGAGATGTTCTAGATTGGATTGAAAATGTATAGATCATATTGAAGAGTAAAAAAGAGATTTTAAAGACTAAGAGTGGATCATTTTTATTTTCTATATCTGTCATAAAGAAAAACTAATTCCAAATTACTTGAATTATTCTAAAGAATGTGTTAATAATCATAACAACTATCTATAATTAGACTAGTTACTAAATAAAATTATACTATTAGTCATGGAGTATTCCCTACAATATTGATTAAGGATTTTTATTGTAAGAGTAAAAACAAAACAATAAGGTAAGGGACGGAAGAATTGAAAATAAACTATCTGTTATTTAGTTTTCAGGAATAGGTAAAATATGATGATCGGAACTTGCATTAGATTCTTATTAGAATCTAAAAATTACTTTTTCTTTTCCCTATTGGACAAAAAATCGATCTGTATGATACAATGCAAATTGTGGCGGGTATAGTTTAGTGGTAAAAGTGTGATTCGTTCTATCATTATATTGAACAGAGTTGAAGGATCTTTCAACTCTCGTTTATATTTTTTTTATATAAAAAACTCTATTTACTATATAGGTTCTAAACCTCTCCTATGAATACCCTGGGTCAGGAAAGGAATTGTGCGCATTCTCGTAATTTGAATTTGGAATGATAAAATATTTTCCATTCAAGATGACGAAACAGAATGTATAATTTTTTAAAGGATTAGACCGATCTATCTAATCGGATCAATCAAAGATCCATGGATATCAAAATATTATTTTTCATCGTAACTAAACTAAATGTTCAACTACTAGAATAACAAAAGTTGGAGTCAAATAGCTAGGTAACAGTGACTTTGGTTTACTTTAGTCACCGTGATTTTGTTTGAGCTCGGTGAAATTTGATTTCCTCTAGGATCGCAATCAGTAGAAATAGGGAACGAAGTAATTAGAAAGATTTTTGAGTCCAATATTAATAATTTTTCAATCTTATCTTTCTATAGGGATCATCTATCAAGTGAATAAGTATTTTCTATTTAAGGTTCTTCACCTGAAGTTAAGAGGAAAGAACTACAAATACAACTAACATAGATGTTATGGAGCAGAGCATAAATAATTTAGGTATTATGTGAAAAAGCGTTTTTTTATAAGACCTCCTTTTTTATTTCTCTCTCATGGAGGAGCCGAATGAAACGAAATTTTCATGTTCGGTTCTGAATTAGAGGCGTTAATCGACGTCGACTATAACCCCTAGCCTTCCAAGCTAACGATGCGGGTTCGATTCCCGCTACCCGCTCATTAATATTTCTTATTCTTATTTCATTTTTCATGTCCATGTTACCTACCTATTCTTTCTCTTTCGTTCCCGAATCTCGTTGTGAATAGAGAAAAAATCATACTTTTTTATTCCCAATCGATAAAGTATTTCAAGGAATAATGAAAATAAAGCGTCCATCGTCTAATGGATAGGACAGAGGTCTTCTAAACCTTAGGTATAGGTTCAAATCCTATTGGACGTAATAATTCGTCGTTATGCTTTGTTAAATGTTGCAAAATGATTATTTAGCTCTTTTATACTATTTCGAGCATAATAAAGAGTTGGAGATTTTCTTGAATAGCTTCTTTTAAGAGATCTTCTGCTTGTTGCGTGAATGTCCCAGTAGAACGTATAATTTCTCCAAACTGGGGTTTATTTTTTACTAAATACTCGCGCAACTTAAGAATAAATTTTTTAACTTGTACGATCTCTAATACATCTAGATATCCATTCGTTCCGGTATAAATCATAGCTATTTGTTCTTCCACTGTCAAAGGATCTGATTGAGATTGCTTGAGCAACTCGCGTAATCGTTGACCTCTTGCCAATTGATCTTGCGTAGCTTTATCAAGATCAGAAGCGAATTGTGCAAAGGCTTCTAACTCTGCAAGTTGAGCTAATTCTAATTTTAATTTCCCAGCTACTTGTTTCATAGCTTTCATCTGAGCTGCGGATCCTACTCTAGATACGGAAAGACCCACATTAATGGCAGGTTGAATTCCTGCATTGAATAGATCAGCTGACAAGAAGATTTGTCCGTCGGTAATGGAAATGACGTTAGTGGGAATATAAGCTGAAACATCTCCAGCTTGAGTCTCAACTATTGGTAAAGCAGTCAAACTACCTCCACCTAACTGCGAATTTAATTTAGCTGCTCTTTCTAATAAGCGAGAATGTAAATAGAAAACATCTCCTGGATAAGCTTCCCGGCCAGGTGGTCTTCTTAATAGAAGAGACATTTGTCGATAAGCTTGTGCTTGTTTGGAAAGATCATCATAAATGATTAATGTATGTTGTTCTTTATACATAAAGTATTCGGCTAAAGCTGCTCCTGTATAAGGAGCAAGATATTGTAATGTAGCAGGAGAATCTGCAGTTTCCGCTACCACAATGGTATACCCCATTGCGCCACGTTCTTGGAACGTATTGACTACCTGAGCTACCGAAGAAGCTTTTTGACCAATAGCGACATAAACACATATTACATTCTGATTTTTTTGATTTATAATCGTATCTGTAGCTACTGCCGTCTTACCGGTCTGTCTGTCCCCAATAATCAATTCTCGCTGACCGCGTCCTATAGGGATCATAGAATCAATAGCAATAAGACCCGTTTGAAGAGGTTCATATACAGAACGTCGTGAAATAATACCTGGAGCGGGAGATTCGATCAATCGAGATTGGGAAGATGAGATCTTTCCCTTACCATCAATAGGTCGAGCTAGCGCATTTACAACTCGACCTAAATAAGCATCACTTACTGGTATCTGAGCAATTTTTCCCGTTGCTCTCACGGAACTACCCTCTTGTATCATCAAACCATCACCCATTAATACAGCTCCAACATTATCTGATTCTAGATTTAGGGCAATACCTACTGTACCATCTACAAATTCTACTAATTCCCCTGACATTACTTTATCAAGACCATGGATACGAGCAATGCCATCTCCTACTTGAAGTACAGTGCCAATATTAACAACCTTAACTTCGTTATTATATTGTTCAATCTGTTTACGTATCATACTACTGATTTCATCGGGTCGAATAGTTACCATTAACACTAGTTAATTCTCTTTTGAAAAATAAGACCTAGTATATATGTATTATATGAATAGAAATTTTCATTGAAAAAAAAAAAATATATATATAACGTTAATCAGTTATGTTTTTCATGGCTAGGAGCAAGTCGATATTATGCTCGATCGTACGTAAATGTAACTCGCTATTCAGACGATTATTCAGAGTTCCTAGAGCTCTTTGGACAGCTTGGCGAGAAATTTGTTGTCGAACCTGTTCAATTACTCTTTGTTGTTCGAAGTGAACGGTTTCATTCTTTAAATTTTCTAATTGTTTCAAATTAACAGAAGCAACATTGATAAGATCCTCTTTTTCTTGTTCTATTTGAGAGTATCCATTTTCCCGAATTTCACCCGCTCGCATTTCTATTTCCCGTAAGCGAGCCCGGGCTTGCTCAAGCTGATTAGCAGCTCCTTTACATAATTCTTCAGAACTCTGAATAGTACTCACTATTTTCTTTTTACGGTTATCTAATAAATTACTTAATGAAAGTAGATTATCTATTCATAAGTTGAACGAATAATCTCTTCCCAAACCGAACACGAATCTTTCGATTCATTCGGCTTTCCCGCTCGGCTTTTTTACCAAGCCTACCCTTTTCGTTCATATTAATGTAAAAAAAAAAGATCAATCTATCAAAGACCGAAATCTACGAAGGGCTCTTTTGCCAAAAGGGGTTTTTTATTATCAACTGAGTTGTTGTTTTTTCTTTTCGTATTTTTTTTCTTGAATAAATTCGCTTTTGTGTAGGTCGTCGGTTCCGCATTTAAACCCCAAAAATTGTATTGGATGGGAGATTAGGACTATTTTTCAGTAGATAGATTGAATAATTCCATTGATATGAATGTTATATATCGAATTAACCTCCAACTATGCCTTTGAACCCATCTCATATTAGCACAGCGGTTGAAAGAGTACCAGTTTTGCTTGGACTTCAAGCAGTTTAGCTTTAACCATTCTAAAGGTTTTCTCATATTGGTTGGGATTGGTCAAAAATTTCCCAATCAATTACGAAATGCTATAGTTCTTCCATATTTATTTTTTGCCCTTTTAGAAGTAATTCGTTGAGATCATGCACTTTTCTATCTACAAAATGCAGTTGGTTGGATCCAGCTAGATTATTCAAATATACAACTCGCACACACTCCCTTTCCGAAATAGGTCAGTACACCAAGCACCACACTGAGATTTAGTATATTTGTTTCTAAAATATTGGTATTTAATCTGAAACCCTCAGCGGAAGATAAAAAAATTAGGGAAATGAAAGAATCAGTTACATTTTTCATACGCTCTCCCCTCATAGATAAGGATACTTTTACAAAGTTTTTTCTCCGACTCGATTCATTATGGATAAACAGATTTCGAGTACTTAGTAAGTCCCAGGTCCCGCATAACGATAAATAAGGATATAATAAAAAACACTTTGCTCAATCTATCTACTTCTCCGAGTGTCGCAAGTCTTTCTGACCAAAACAAGTGACGTATAAGTCCATTATTTTGGATCAGCCCCTCCCCTATTGGCTGAACAAGAAAATTGATAAAGGGGGGGGTCCTTAAAATCCCGAAGGATACGGATTTTAGTCTCCGAGATTAAACAAATGGATTAGCAAATAAAAGTGCTAGAGCTACAACTAATCCATAAATAGTTAAAGCTTCCATAAAAGCTAAACTTAGCAGTAAGGTACCTCGTATTTTACCCTCCGCCTCCGGTTGTCTCGCAATACCTTCAACAGCTTGTCCCGCAGCAGTGCCTTGACCAATGCCAGGTCCAATAGAAGCAAGACCTACGGATAATCCAGCAGCAATAACGGAAGCAGCAGAAATCAAAGGATTCATGGTAATCTCCTCTTAGATTAATAAATGGTGGATAATATGATAGTTTTCTCTATTGATTTGATTGTTCAACTAGAGAACAATTTCTTTTCTTTGAAAACAACTGAATTTTGATTCGACGAAATGGTATTAAAAAATTATTTGATAATACAAAATAGGTAAATCCTCTACCCTTATATTATATTCTTTTTTAGATAAAATATTCTATCTCTAATTCTTTAGAGATAGAATATTATAAACAAACTATGTACATAAAACGTATGTATCCCTTCGAGTCATTGCTCGAAACCGGGATACACACATAGTTTACTAAACTAATTCCCATTAGTAAACCTATTAATCTTATTAATGTAGATATGAATCTACAAATATGATCTATTCTATCTATCGATTTTATCGACGGGTGAGGTGATCCTTAATCTTTCTACTAAGATCTTAGAGATTCAGTATTTTCATTTATTACTATAATTAAGGGCGAATCAAAATGGAAATAACATTTAACGTTTTATAAATGAGCAAATTTTTATTATTAATTTGAATTAAAAGACTAAGTCCAATTAATTAAATTAATGATGACCCTCCATGGATTCTCCTATATAAGCTGCGGCTAGAGTTGCAAAGATTAGAGCTTGAATGCCACTTGTAAATAATCCTAGGAACATTACAGGTATAGGTACCACTAAAGGTACTAAGGAAACAAGAACGGCAACTACCAATTCGTCAGCTAATATATTTCCAAAAAGTCGAAAACTAAGTGATAGAGGTTTCGTAAAATCTTCTAATATGTTAATCGGTAAAAGTATTGGGGTTGGTTGAATATATTTACCAAAATAGCCTAAACCCCTCTTTGTAAGACCTGCATAAAAATAAGCTACTGATGTGAGCAAAGCTAGAGCTACTGTAGTATTAATATCATTTGTAGGCGCGGCTAATTCCCCATGAGGTAATTGAAAAATTCCCCAGGGGAAAAGAGCACCTGCCCAATTAGAAACAAAGATAAATAGAAACATGGTTCCTATAAAAGAAACCCAAGGACCATATTCTTCTTCGCCAATCTGAGTTCTAGCCAAGTCCCGAACAAATTCGAGAACATATTCCACAAAATTTTGAGCTCCGTTTGGAACAATTTGTGGGTCTTGAACAGCTAGAGTAGCTGAACTTAATAATACAGCAATTACAATCCAGGAAGTTATAAGTACCTGTGCATGAACTTGGAATCCCCCTATTTGCCAATAAAAATGCTGACCTACTTCCACACCGGATATCTCATAGAAAAAATTCAGCGTGTTAATAGGAAATTGTACAATATTCATATTACCCTTTCTATATAAAGATGAATTAAAAAAAAAATGATTTTGGTTCAATGACCGATTCCTCAATTATTTCACTATCATCAGTCAGGCTACGAAATAAAATAATGAAATGATTATTTCATTGATTAAGAAGATTTCTGTATTTCTAGACAAATATATCTTAATCTATTCTATAAGATTTGGGAATAGTAGCTAACTTAGTTTTAGCTTCTCTTTTTTTTGTTTATTCACTTTTTATAGAATTACAATGCTCTACCCGTGCGAATTGCTAAAATTAATTTTTTTAGGATCAGTCGGATTGGTCCTCTACCATCATCATTGGCTGGGATTGGGATATCCACGAGATCCGGGTCACAATCTGTATCAACTAAGCAAATTGTGGGAATACCCAAAGTTCTACATTCCCGAATAGCAGTATATTCTCCTTTTTGATCGAGAATTATTACAATATCGGGCAATTTTTTCATGTATCTAATACCTCCCAGATCTTCCTGTAATTTGTTCAATTCTCTCCTGAGTATTGCTGCTTCTTTCTTCGTAAATTGATCAAATCCTCCCGTATTTTTTTTTTTCATTAAATTTTTTAATTTTTCAAGTCTTGCTTCTGTAGTAAACCAATTAGTTAACATACCCGCGAGCCATTTTTTATTTACATAATGACATCGAGCTGCTAAAGCAGCTAATTTAGCTGCATCAGCTGTTTGATGTTTTGTACCAACTATCATAAATTGTTTTCCTCTTTTTGCTCCATCAAACACAAAATCACAGGCTTCTGATAAAAAACGAGCGGTATAAGTCAAATTTATAATATGACTATTTTGACGTTCTTTAAAAATGTAAGGTGCCATTTTAGGATTCCATTTTTTTGTCTCATGACCAAAATGAACTCCTACTTTTACCATCTCTTTCAAATTGATGTTCCAATTTTTTTTCGTCATTTTCTTTTTTTGCTTTTTAATATGAACTGGAATATCTACATTCCAATGGAATGGGTTAGATTGCTTGCCGTAGCGTACTTGGTACAAGTATTCATTTGATTTTTTATTTCTTTTTATACAGCAAATTGTTAGATTTGTTTATTTATAAATGACTTTTTTACTACTTCTACTCGTTTTGATTTTTTCTTTATTTTGACTAGTTTTTTTAGAACTTTTTTTTTTTTTTTTTTTTTGCAATAAAACTTTCAAGAAAAAATCTTTCACTTTTATTCTAAATATACTTTTCTTACTAATTCTCGGATCTATTTTACTCCGTTTTTTCAAAGGGTTGAATCCAGTACCAACAGGTATCATTTTCCCGAGAATAACATTTTCCTTCAAGCCCTTCAACCAATCAATGCGACCTTGAAGAGCAGATTTCGCTAAGACCCGAGCAGTTTCCTGAAAACTCGCTTCCGATAGAAAACTTTGAGTATTCAGAGATGCGTTTGTCATTCCCAATAAAATGGTTCGATAGTTTATTCTTTTTTCGAGAGCGCGATCCATTCTTTGTGCTTGTGATAATCCAATGAGTTCTCCGGGTAAAAAAAGACTATTTAGTCCATTTTCAAAATTTTTATTTTCGGACTTTTCGACATCTACAACTAAAACTTTCGATGTAATTTGGCGCACAATAATTTCTATATGCTTATCAGAAATTTGTACCCCCTGGGATCGATAAATCTTTTGAATTTCATTGACCAACTGATTCTGACTATCCTCCATAGTTATTCTAACACTGGTGAATGACCCCCAAAAATTTCCAAAAAATATTGCCAGGTGTCTGTTCAATTCTTTAAATTTTTTTTTTCGATTTTTCGATATTAAAGTATTCGAGCGGGCTTCTGATAATTGTTCAACTTTAGGAAGACCTTGAATTATATCATCGGATTTTAATCTTTCGTATGACATGGTGATTAATGTATCTCCTTCGTAAAGAATTTTACCATAATAACTATTATGAGTTGCTCCTCGAGTACCCAAATAGGGTTTAGCTAATCTAATGATAAAAGATTCCTCACGAACAACTACAATTTGACCAGATCCTTGGAGTTGTTTATCTTCGAATATCCATATACTTTTGCAAAAAAATTGTCCAAGGCTGACTACTGGAAATGTTTTTTCAAAAAAATTGGATAGGGAAAAGTACAAATTAAAATTGAAAAGAATATTTCTGCATGAATCAAATTTATAAATTTCCCTCTTTTCGTCCATAAAATAGCATTTAGCTACTTGAAAAGTATTCGAGTCATTGTTAGAAATTAAACGTTCATTTAATAATACTTTTTTATAAGTCATCAAACGACAGTATGGAAAACGATTAGCAATACTATGTAAATAACCCAGGAGACCTGACAATGCCATTTTTTTATTTGCATCCGACTTTTTTACTTTATTTAAGCTTTTTAAATCATTAAACAAAACGATTTGCAAAAAATCAGAAGTAGACAGAATAATAAAAGATTGATCTTTTTTATTCTCATTAGGTACTGAACGAATAGTTCCCTTACTAAGTAATTTACTTTGATCATTCGAAAAAAAAGAATTAGTGTGACCTAATTTGTTATGAAAAAAAAATGGAGAACTTGCCATATTAAAAAAAGGGTATTTTAGCAAGCTAATTTGAATCATATTGATAATGATCTTATTTGTTCTTACTGAAATGAGAGAAGCATAAGCCTTTTTTATTTTTAATCTGGGCCTTCCGTCTAATTGATTTTCAAGAAAATTCCTTTCTTTTTCAATCGAATAACCCCCGAGAATATTCCCATATTTTATCATTTTTGAACGAGGGTCATTCAAAAAAGCAAAAATGTTGTTATTTTTATTTTTATAGAAAATATATTCTATAGGCATTCTAAGAATTAAATGAGGACAAGAGATTCTTCGCTTCCCCAATTGTTTATCACACCATAATGGTACGATGAGTTCGTTTTTTACCCTCATATTGTTGGTATTTTCAAAAAGAATGGTGCAATCGATAGAGTCTTGATGTTCGTTAGCTATGGTTCGATCAGTTTCGAGATAATTGAAGATTTTTTCCCCTTTTTCAAAACAGTTTGAGTCAACTGATTCGTGTTTCACCTGATCCACTGAATAATTCGAAAGTGATTTATGTTTGTAAAGAAGAAGTTCTGTAATATCCACTTGATCTTGATCTTTATGAAAAGCGGATTCATATATCCCTCCCGATAATACCCATAAATGAGTGGTCTTTTCTATTAAATTAGACAGCATAGGAATATTCCAGTGCATTTCTCCTGTCAGGCCAGAATATATAGATTTCTTTACTTTCTCTTTAAAGGGGGGTTTTTTTGCACGAATCTCAGCAATTATTTGTTCCGATTCCACGAGTTGATTATTCTGAATGAATAGCAAGCTTTCTGGCGGAATCGTTAAGTTTTGTACTTCATATTGATTATCAATAGTAACGTCTAAACTATTATGACATATATAAGCAGGGTGCCCATGACGGGTGCGGGTAGGAAAAACGAAATTTTCGTTGAATTCCATTTTTCCGGTGAACGGGGCTCGTATATGTTCTGCAATATCACCCGTAAATACCCCACCAGTATGAAAAGTCCTTAATGTTAGTTGAGTTCCCGGCTCTCCAATTGATTGGCCTGCAATAATGCCAACTGCTTCTCCTAATTCAATTAAGTTACTATGAGTAGTATTTCGACCATAACATAATTGACAAATACAAGATATACTTTTGCAAGTAAAAGGGGTTCGTATATATATTGGTTGTATTTGGAAATAATAGAATTGATTGGCAAGTTTAATCCCAATATCTTCATTGCGCGTGGCAATACATCTTCCCTTTATATATACATCATCTGCTAATACGCGCCCAATGAGTGTTTGTAAAACAAATTGATTTTTGATTGTTTCTTGATCTTGAATAAGATTTACAAAAAGACCTTGGATAGTACCACAATCTACTTTACGTACAACGAGGTGTTGTACTACTTCAACAAGTCTACGTGTGAGATATCCAGCATCTGCTGTTCGTATAGAAGTATCCACAACTCCTTTACGAGCACCGTAGCAGGAAATAATATATTCTGTTAAGGAAAGTCCTTCACGTAAATTTCCTTGAATGGGTAGATCAACAATTTTTCCTTGAGGATCTGACATTAATCCTCTCATACCTACTAATTGGTGAACTTGAGATATACTTCCTCTAGCTCCTGAAAAGGACATCATATGTACTGGATTAAGAGGATCAGTCATCTTAAAATTCGGATTCATTTCTCGTTTCAAATATTCACTGGTAGCATGCCATATCTCAATCAATTGACGTAATTTTTCCACTGCATGTACATTTCCATAATCATGATGTCTTTCCGAAGCAAACCCTTGTTGCTGCACATCTTGGATAAGCCATAGTTTAGCTGGTGTTGTTAAAAGATCATCAATTCCTAATGAAATAGCTGCATCGGTAGCTTGCTGGAAACCTAAAATCTTCAGTTGATCTAATACATGTGATGTATATGTCATTCCAAATTGATTTACAAATCTTTTAATAAGGTGCTTCATAACAAATTTATCCATCCCTTTATTAAAAAAGGGCACTTCAAAAGGAAAGGGTACTTTGAATTTAGGTTGTATCATAAGAATAAAATGGGTATTTTGAATTTAGGTTGTATCATAAGAATATAAATATCTCCATTTTGGATAAAATCTCCCCATTTTGGGTTGGGGAGTAGGAATCAGCAATGGGTTTAAGCTCCAAAGCTCCCTTAATCTTTATCTCTGCATCAATGAAAGGATCATAAGATTAATCACATTAAATTCTGAATAGTGACAGTTCTTGTCGGATATCATAAGTCCACAAGCCTTTTATAGCTTCTTCTATTTCTCGATTAAAACGAATACGACCAACGGTCGTTCGAATGTATTTATTAAGTATTTCCCCCATTCTACATTTTCTTATTCGAAAATGATCATAGATTTCGTAGAAGGTACCAAAAGATTCATATTGAACTTCGATAGGAAGTTCTCGATTTACTGAATTAATAATAGAGGTATCTATATCTCTCCTCCATCGGAGCCATAAAGGACTGTCTAAATCAATTTGTTTTTGTTCATAAGCTTTTAGCGCATCATCATAGCTATAAAACGAAGGTGAGACGATCTTATTTTTTGAATTATTCGGGTGGTATCTATTTTCATAAATGCCCTGGTTTTTTTGAATAGTTGATCTATAAAGTCCTAGAAGCATATCTTGAGTCGGTACACAAATAGGGTCTCCTATAGTTGGAGAGATAAGATTGAGATGAGAAAACATAAGTAAACGAGCTTCTACTTGAGCTTCCATAGATAAAGGTACGTGGACAGCCATCTGATCTCCGTCAAAGTCTGCATTAAATCCTGCACAAACCAATGGGTGTAACCGAATGGCACGTTCTTTTATTAAAATGGGTAGAAATGCTTGTATTCCTAATCTGTGTAAGGTGGGTGCTCGATTTAACAATATGGGATGTCTTTGGATAGTCTGTTTAAGTACGTTCCATATAATAGTTTTCCTATCTCGAATTAAAAATTTAGCAGTTCTTAGATTGGGAGCAATCTGTCGTTCAACTAGATCACGAATTAAAAATGCTTGAAAAAGTTCTATTGCGATTTCTCGGGGTAATCCACATTGATACAATGAGAGATGGGGACCTACCACAATAACAGAACGACCTGAATAATCGACCCGTTTTCCAAGTAAACTTTCACGAAATCTTCCTTCTTTCCCTTGGAGAAAATCTGAGAACGATTTATAAGGTCTATCCTTACTATCTTTCACCGGTTGCGCGCCTATACTGTTATCAAGAAGTGTATCTACAGCTTTTTGGACTAATTTCTTTTGATCAAACAATAAATTTGGTATTAGAAATGCACGAGTCCATTCTATGGATTCTAAAAGATTATTATTTCGACGGATAACTTTTAGATAAAGTTCATTGAGATCCGAAGTAATCACTCCACCTTCATTTAATTTATACATTGGCCTCAGGTCGGGAGGAAGAACTGGTAATAGGCATAAAACCATCCATTCTGGTTCTACATTTGTTTGAATAAAATATTGAGCAAATTTCATCCGTCGAACCAGGCGATCCTTTCTTCTTTGAAGTGAAAGAAGTTTTTTCTTGATACTATCATATAGTTTTTTCAAAGGAGAGTCTGGCTTCAAAAATTGGATTTTTGTCTCCCCCGACAAAAATAATATAGATATTTTCGTATCTAGTTCCTTCCATTCTATATATGAATGATCTATAATCATTTGCAGATCTAGACCAGCTAATTGTTCTTTGATAGCTTTTCCTCCAGTGGCAATTTCTCGATCTTGAAATAGCGCAAAATCCCAAGAGAGATAAGAAGCAATATCTTTTGCCCAAGATTTAGACTCATATTCACGAAGTTCTCCCTGAAATCGCAATAAAGTTGGCTTCTTAACTGTGGGCCTAGTAATAAAAACATTTGGATAGGTTTTTACAATCTTTTTTTCCCCCCCCTCAGAATCGGACATGAAAGTTTCCTCTCATCCGGCTCAAGTAACTATACCCAAATGGAAAGTGATTATGTATCATTATGCAAAAAATGTTTTTTGCTCTCTGATACAAACAATGTTTCCCGACGGTTTTCGTCTCCAAGTGATAAAACTAAATAGTTACTCTTTGCTCAAGTGCCAAGTGAATTCGATTATTGGTTTACAATTCGTATTATGACATAAATTATGTAATTAATGAGCAGTCTTCTCCCTTTTGAACGATACATTTCTTTGTGAAAGACCTTTCATTTATTTTGAAATTCATATGGGATTTACTTGTCTCTATCTCTTTATTAATTGATCCTGTAGGTTTCTGTTTTACTTCGATGGTTACAATACTATTTGAAGCATATGTGCGATGAATAGACTCCTATAACCATATTTTCTCTTTGGTCTAGAATAAAAATAAAATAGATTTTTGATTCCATTTTGTTTCTGTTTCTAATAAAAGAAGTATTTTTACGAAGTCCAATTAGCAATTTCAATTCAATATACAAATATTAACCCTAGATTCATTCCTCTTTATCAACATGGTTCTAATTCTGAGCTTCATGCCCCTCTTGCCGAGGGACGTGTCAGAGCTAAGGGCATCCCAATTAGATTGAATAGGATGACAGTTCCTATGGATCTGTATAATCGGAGCTTGTGATCAAGTCACACATCGCAGTATACTGGGTCTTCTAATTCTTTACGAGTTTTATCTAATAGATTCGCGATATAACTGGGACGTCGTTTGAAATACCAAATATGAACAACTGGGCATGCCAGTTTAATGTATCCCATTCGATATCTTCGAATTCGAGGATCAATAACAAGTTCAACTCCACATTGAGTACAAAAATTGGAGTCGTAGTTTTCCTTCTCATTTTCTATCATTGGCGGTTTTACACAAGCACAAACTCCCCTTTTCTTAGGTCCAAATATCCTTTCACAAAGTAATCCATCTCTTATTGGTTCATAAGTTCTATAATCTAAAATCTGTTCTGCAGTCACTTGTCCGACTCTTTCTCCATTAGGTAATATTCTTTCAGACCAAGCGAGAATCTGCTCGGGAGAAACTAATCCAATTTGAAGTTGTTCGTGTTTATTCTGGTCATTCATAAAAAATAAATTTTGATTCATTTTGATCAAACTTCCTTCTTATCTATCTGAAAGTCTATCTCAGATAGAATAGTATGATTCAATTCTAGAGCTAAAGATCGTAGTTCTCGACTGAGCAATCGGAAAGATTCTGTAAAAGTGGTAGGTTTCGGCATTGGTTCTCCGTTGAAAATGGCACCAAATATTTTTTCACGAGTGTCCATATGATCAGATTTTAAAGTAAGTATCTCGTGTAAAATATAAGCAACACCAAAACCTTCTAGAGCCCAAACTTCCATTTCTCCTACTCGTTGTCCTCCTCTGGAGGATTTTCCTTTTAGAGGTTGTTGTGTAACCAACGCATAAGGTCCACGGGAACGTGCATGAATTTTGTCGTCAACTTGATGGCACAATTTCGATATATAAGCTATTCCTATTGTAACAGGTTGTTCAAAAACCTTTCCTGTTCTTCCATCAATTAATCTATGTTTTCCAGGATTATCAGTTTCAAATACCCATGGATTAGCTGTTTGCTCGCTAGCTTTATAAAGCTCAGAAAACACTAGTTTTCTAGAAGCTTCTCGCTCGTACCTTTCGTCAAAAGGTGGAAGTCTATAATGTTTGTTCATTAGTTTTCCTGCTAAACCAAGTAAACATTCAAAGATCTGTCCTACATTCATTCGTGAAGGTACCCCTAATGGATTTAATACCATGTCCACTGGTGTTCCATTTTGTAAATAAGGCATATCTTGCCTGGGCAAAATTTTTGAAATAATACCTTTATTACCATGCCTTCCCGCTACTTTATCACCCACTTGTATTTTACGTTTTTGTAAAATATATACATGAACTTTTTCTACAATATCGCCGAGATAATCGTCTTCCTCCTCCTCGAACTCCTGAAAGCATCTCACATCGATAACTCGACCTTTTACACCTTTAGGGACTCTAAAACAATTTTCTTTTCCAGTAGGTGCCTTAATATCAAATAAAGCTTGTAATAATTTTCCTTCTGGAGTATTTATTAGTGAGTCTTCTTCTGCTTCCAGTATTAATTTACCTACTAATATATCACCTGTTTCTATCCAAGATCCTATCATTACAATGCCGTTTTCGTCCAGATGACGGAGTAAGTAAGCATTTAAATGAGGTATTTCTCTAGTTATTACTTCAGGGCCCTGGTCCGTAAAATAAACTCCAATTTCGTATCTTACGATCTGAAAAGAAGTAAAAATGTCTTCATATACCAGACGTTCACTAATAAGTATTGCATCTTCAAAATTGTATCCTTCCCATGGCATATAGGCCACTAAAATGTTTTTTCCCAAAGAAAGTTCTCCCCCTGCTGTAGCTGCACTGTCCGCTATAATTTGTCCCCTCTTTACATATTCCCCTTGGCGAACTCGGGGTTTTTGATGTATACAAGTATCACTATTAGAACGTTGATATAGAATCAATTCTGTTTCTATATTGTCTCGAGCAACAGATGAAGTTATTATTATATTTTCACCATCAATATACTTTATTTTTCCCCCTTGCTTGGCTATAGCTACACTTCCTGAATCTAGAGCTACTTGACCCTCCAATCCAGTTCCAACAATACACTTCTCAGGTTGAACAAGTGGAAGTGCTTGACGCTGCATATTAGAACCCATTAAAGCACGATTCGCATCATTATGTTCGATAAAAGGAATAAGGCAAACTCCAACGGAAAAATATTGGGAAGGGAAGATACTTCTGAAATGAATTTGGTCCCATGCAAAAAATAAAAATTCTTGTTGAAATCGAGCTGCAGTCAATTGTTCCTCTGGAACCCCTTGATTTAATGCCAGAGAATTTCCTATAGCTATCCGATAGTATTCATCTTCTCCCGGTAATAGATAAACCATATGGTCTTTGTTCGATCTATCAGATAGCCTATAGAATGGGCTTTGTAAAGAGCCGTAATGACCAAGCGTTGCATAAATAGATAACGATCCAATAAGCCCAACATTTATTCCTTCGGATGTCGTAATCGGACAAATACGTCCATAATGACTAGGATGAATATCCCGTGTACGAAAAGTAGACGTTCGACTTGTCAATCCTCCAGGGCCCAAAGAGCTCACTTTTCGACTATGAACTATTTCTGCCAACGGATTAGTTTGATCCAAAAATTGTGATAAGGGATGTAACCCAAAAAAACTACGAAAAGTATCCGTTAATGAAATGAAATTTTCCAATTTAATAAGAGTTATTCTCTTTTTAGCATTGATTGATACAGGTAATATAGTTTTTTCAACTGCTTCTCTGAAATCATATAGAGCTAATCGTAATTGCTCTTGTAATAAATCTGCTACAGAACGAATATATCGATTTTGTAAGTGATCTATATCATCGGGTGTACCTGCTCCAAATTGCACTTTGATAAGGTAATCCACAGCAGCCAATATATCGTGCGGTAATAATAAAATTTCGTTCTCGGGTATATCAAGACTTAGTTTTTTATTCAGATTTCGTCGACCAATCTTTCCTAATAAACATTTCGTTCGAAAAAATGTTGTTACTTTTTCATATATAGACTCAAAATCCAATTCTTCTTCTTCTTCTTCTCCTTCTTCTTCTCCTTCTTCTTCATTTTCGTCACTTATGTAAAGTTTTTTATAAAGTTTCAAAATAGCTTTGCGCTTCCCGCCATACCAATCGTACTTGTATGTATAATACTCCTCTGAATATTGGAAAAATGCTTTAACATTCTTATAGTTAAAAATATCTTCGGAATTTAGACCCATAGCCAATAAAAAAAGTAAAACAGATATTTTTTTTTTGTTTATACGAATCCATATCTTTTCTTTTTTTTTATTAAGCTCTAATCTTGATCTTCCTCCCCAATCTGAAATTATTGTGCCAATCCAGATAATGTTTCCCGACGGTTTTCGTTCCCAAGTGTAATAAATACCGGGACTTCTTACTATTTGATTGACCACGACTCTGTAATTTCCAGTTATTACAAAAGTTCCTTTAGAATTCATCAAAGGAATATCTCCCAGATATAAAATCTGGTCCTGTATTTCACAAGTTTTCTTAGTTTTCTTAATCAATCTTGCTGGTACATATAATTGACAGTTATATGTAAGAGACATATATACAGCATCTCTCTCTTTAATGAAAGGTTCTGTTAGTTTATATTCAGAACCAAAAAGAATAATTTTTATCTTTTTATTTGAGCTTTCAATTTTTGAAAAGTTATTGATTTCTTCTATTAAGCCTTGATTGATAAAACGAAAAAATCCTTCAAGTTGTATTTTACCAAATTGGGGAATTGTAAATATTCCTTTATTTTCTTCTAATCGCATTGGATGTTTGCTATCCTATTATATATATATAGTAAATTTTATATTTCGATATTTTATTCCCCATTAATCTAGACGAATAAATTCGACAAAAAATTGACATGTTTTGTTCACTATATCAAAAAAAGTAAAAAACAAAAAAAGAAGCTATTTTGCTTTTATTATTAAAATATGATATATGACGTAAATATTTCTATAGTTGTAAATTCTCTAGTTATTGACAGACAAAAGTGGATTTAGTATACTAATTGGGTACTCTAAATTCCTATTCTATACTAGAGGCAGGAACTTAAATTCCTAACCGATATTAATAGGTTATAGGTTCCATTTCAATAAGATAATTGAAAATCAATCCCTCTTTTTTCCTATTGGAAAAGTCTCAATTATTAGACCTGGGGACTATAAATTGGTTATACGGCATATTCGAGTGATAAACAAGAATACGTGAAATACCTTACATATCATCTCCGATAAATAAAGCAAAATTTTCCCTTAGGATAAACTAGATATGGGGATGGCGACATAGCCAAGTGGTAAGGCAGGGGACTGCAAATCCTCGATCCCCAGTTCAAATCTGGGTGTCGCCTTGGTAGTCTAAACAAATAGAAAAGTCTCTATTTGTATCCATGTCTTTTGGAGACAACTTGTGTAGCTTCAGGTGCTATTGCTAATATAGCAAATAAAATTCAATTTTATCGTTAATGTCTGATCTGATAGGTAGTTTATAGTAATTAGTTACAATCAAAAATTTTGAGAAGCCTCTACTATTGGCTCATCCTTTCAGAATAGGAAGGTAGAAGATTTCCACTTTGCACTATTTTGAATAGTTCCATTATCATCAAGAATCAATAATGATATTATTTTTTTTTTTTACTTTTTTTTTTCAGTTTTTATAAAGAGAGGGATTCGTATGGATATAGTCGGTATCGCTTGGGCTGCTCTAATGGTAGTCTTTACTTTTTCTCTTTCACTCGTAGTATGGGGTAGAAGTGGAATTTAATAGAATTTGAATAGTCCTTCTGTTTTTAATCGTTCTGTTAAAAACAAATAAACAATGATTATTACGATGATTAAATCATTACTATCATTAATTATTTATCTATCGTTAAATTATCAACGAGATGATTAATAAATATCAAATTGATCATGTTAGAAATAAAATTCTACTTCATATTTTCTAAATATGAAGTAGAATTTTATATAGCGAACCATACTATTTTTAACTATACATCTGTTAAAGCATATGGAGCATTATTGCTCTGTCTTTTCCATATAAATTTTTTGCCTTTACGATTTACAATTTTGTATATTACTATGGAATAGTAAACAATGCGTATTCGTATTATAAATATTTTTGAAAATATTATTCAAATCAAAAATAACACCTATGTTTTTATTTACATAAATTTTTCCAGAGATATGTAAGAAATTATGTCTAGTTCCCACGAGACAAATTAGAATTTAGATCTACTTATCCAAAATATGTATATAAGTGGTACAAACGACAATTTTTTTCTTTTGTAACTACTTCTTTTCAAAAAAAATCTACTGACCGCTATTACTTTTTTATAGTTACGATTTAGACTAATTCTAGATTCTAAGTAATCACTCTAGTTCACTTTGAGGCTTCGTTTGTGCGTAAATGACGATTAGAAAAGCAGTGGGCACTGCAATGAATAATAGAATAGCAATAAATGCAACGTTATTTACTTCCATGATTGATTTTCGCTTCGTTTTAAAATAACTTGAGATTTGATCTCATAGAGTATCTCTCTTTTTTTTTTTTTCTTTCTCAAGGAAAAAAAAGATTGCGAATCTAATAATTCGGCGAATCCACACACAAAATGTGTAAAAAAAGATGTCAAATCTATTCTACTCTATTTTCCTTTTTTGCTCTTGTTTGGGGTAGGAATTGCTCAAACAATTGTTCAATTTATTGAATCGGGACTGACGGGGCTCGAACCCGCAACTTCCGTCTTGACAGGGCGGTACTCTAACCAATTGAACTACAATCCCACTAGGTACAGTTTATTGACTAAACTGTCATAAAAAAAACTGTGCGTGCCGGGTCGTATTTTGTAAAACTTTTTTCTTTCAAATATATATGTCAAAAGTATCTGTTCGTTCCGATTCTTTCTCATATACAGTATAGGATTAGAGGGTAGGGGATTCAAAAACCAATTACCTTTCTTATCTGATAGATAAATATCTATCTCAATCTATCAAGTTGGTATTGGGCCGAGCTGGATTTGAACCAGCGTAGGCATATTGCCAACGAATTTACAGTCCGTCCCCATTAGCCACTCGGGCATCGACCCAGGAAAAAATGGGAAATTGATTATAGTACCTAATTAGGTACTATAATGACTTTCCTAGCCTACTACCCCTAGGGGAAATCGAATCCCCGTTGCCTCCTTGAAAGAGAGATGTCCTGGGCCACTAGACGATAGGGGCCTACTTATTGTTATAATATTCAAATCCCTAGGAATTTGTCAATATAAAAGAATCTTTCTTCATATTTCATTATTGAATATTCTTCTTGTGTTGTCAGGATCGACAATATAACTATATTCAATTAATTGAGTTCTATTATTGACCCCATTATTTGGAATCTATCGAATATGTAATAGACTTCTCCATTGGTAATGAAATGGTCAAAAGCCCTTTTAACTCAGGGGTAGAGTAACGCCATGGTAAGGCGTAAGTCATCGGTTCAAGCCCGATAAAGGGCTCTTGCTTGCAATAAAGCCCAGTTGTTATTTTTAAGATTTATTTGATTAAGACAAAAAAGCTGCAATATACCTTTTTTTTATAACGAAATAGAACATGCTAATATTAATTGAGGACAACATATATAATTTTTTTTAGATAGAACTTTTTTTCTTGTATCTCGCTACTAATAAAACGAGGAATAGTATAAGATTAGGCATTAATAATACTTCACTTTCATATTTTTCATTGAAGAATTACTAATTTCAATTAGTACGTATTACTTTAAAACTATAATAAAAATGAGAAGTAAGTGAACCTAACCCATTGACTGATTAATAATATAACTTATTCTTATATTGAAAATTGAGGTAGATTTTGAAAATGAACCTTCAATCAATTGAAATTATTAAAATACTCTCATATTTGATTGTTAATTGGATATTCTGTCGAATGATTTTTTTATTTCCAAAAAAATGGATATGTAAGTCTGAATTTTAGATGGAAGTATTTTCCTTTTATCTTTAAAAGCATAATTCGATTATGATGTACCAAACATTCTTACTATGTTTGTACAAGACATTTTATCTCGGTCATTCTACCAGTGGAAAATAGATTGGAATTGAGAAAAAAAAAGATAAGAAAAAAAATGAAATAGAAACAACTTCGAATTTTCATGCATTTACTATATATAAGTAATTCGGTTTCAATATAAAACCCGTGCCAATAAAGAATCTTCGAAACCCGATTTATTGAAAGGGATGATGGATGAAAAATTGTCCATAAATATTTCAATATAAAACAGTGTATACCCTTTGATTCTATCGAATAGGGTGTTCGGAAAAGGTTGAAATAGTTAAATAGGAGGATTACTATGACTATAGCCCTTGGAAAGTCTTCCAAAGAGGAACAAACTTTATTTGATATTATGGATGACTGGCTACGCAGAGACCGTTTTGTTTTTGTGGGTTGGTCCGGTTTATTGCTTTTTCCTTGTGCTTATTTTGCACTAGGCGGATGGTTCACGGGCACAACTTTTGTGACTTCGTGGTATACTCACGGATTGGCCAGTTCCTATTTGGAAGGTTGTAATTTTTTAACTGCTGCAGTTTCTACGCCTGCTAATAGTTTGGCACATTCTTTGCTGCTATTATGGGGTCCTGAAGCACAAGGAGATTTTACTCGCTGGTGTCAATTAGGTGGTCTATGGACTTTCGTTGCTCTTCATGGTGCTTTTGGTCTAATAGGCTTTATGTTACGCCAATTTGAACTTGCTCGATCTGTGCAATTACGACCTTATAATGCAATTGCGTTCTCTGCTCCGATTGCTGTTTTTGTTTCCGTATTCTTGATCTATCCATTAGGTCAGTCTGGTTGGTTTTTTGCGCCTAGTTTTGGCGTAGCAGCTATTTTCCGATTTATCCTCTTTTTTCAAGGTTTTCATAATTGGACCTTGAATCCATTTCATATGATGGGAGTTGCCGGAGTATTGGGTGCTGCTCTTCTATGTGCTATTCACGGTGCTACCGTAGAAAATACTTTATTTGAAGACGGTGATGGTGCAAATACATTCCGTGCTTTTAACCCAACTCAAGCCGAAGAGACTTATTCTATGGTCACTGCGAATCGTTTCTGGTCCCAAATTTTTGGGGTTGCTTTTTCCAATAAACGTTGGTTACATTTCTTCATGTTATTTGTGCCGGTGACCGGTTTATGGATGAGTGCCATTGGAGTAGTTGGCCTAGCTCTAAACTTACGTGCTTATGATTTTGTTTCCCAGGAGATTCGTGCAGCAGAAGATCCTGAATTTGAGACTTTTTATACAAAAAATATTCTTTTGAACGAAGGTATTCGTGCTTGGATGGCGGCTCAGGATCAGCCTCATGAAAATCTTATATTCCCTGAGGAGGTTCTACCCCGTGGAAACGCTCTTTAATGGAACTCTAACTTTAGCTGGTCGTGACCAAGAAACCACTGGTTTCGCTTGGTGGGCTGGTAATGCTCGACTTATTAATTTGTCAGGCAAATTACTTGGAGCTCATGTGGCTCATGCCGGATTAATTGTATTCTGGGCTGGAGCAATGAATTTATTTGAGGTGGCTCATTTTGTACCAGAAAAACCTATGTATGAACAAGGATTGATTTTACTTCCCCATCTAGCTACTCTAGGATGGGGAGTCGGTCCTGGTGGGGAAATTGTGGACACTTTTCCCTATTTTGTATCCGGGGTACTTCACTTAATTTCTTCTGCAGTTTTAGGCTTCGGTGGTATTTATCACGCACTAATTGGACCCGAAACTTTAGAAGAATCTTTTCCATTTTTTGGTTATGTATGGAAAGATAGGAACAAAATGACCACAATTTTAGGTATTCACCTAATCTTGCTAGGTGTTGGTGCTTTTCTCCTAGTGTTTAAGGCTTTGTATTTTGGTGGCATATATGATACCTGGGCTCCCGGCGGTGGAGATATAAGAAAAATTACGAACCTTACGCTTAACCCAAGTACTATATTTGGTTATTTACTAAAATCCCCTTTTGGAGGGGAGGGATGGATTGTTAGTGTGGACAATCTAGAAGATCTAATTGGAGGACATGTGTGGTTAGGTTCCATTTGTATCTTCGGTGGTATCTGGCACATCTTAACAAAACCTTTTGCGTGGGCTCGCCGTGCATTTGTATGGTCCGGAGAAGCTTACTTATCTTATAGTTTGGCAGCTCTCTCTGTCTTTGGTGTCATTGCTTGTTGTTTTGTTTGGTTTAACAATACAGCTTATCCCAGTGAATTCTATGGACCTACCGGCCCAGAGGCCTCTCAAGCACAAGCATTTACTTTTCTAGTTAGAGACCAGCGTCTTGGAGCTAGTGTGGGGTCTGCCCAAGGGCCCACTGGTTTAGGTAAATATCTTATGCGTTCTCCTACTGGAGAAATTATTTTTGGAGGGGAAACGATGCGTTTTTGGGATCTTCGTGCTCCCTGGTTGGAACCTTTAAGGGGTCCTAATGGTTTGGACCTGAGTAAGCTGAAAAAAGACATACAACCTTGGCAAGAACGACGTTCAGCAGAATATATGACTCATGCTCCTTTAGGTTCTTTAAATTCTGTGGGTGGTGTAGCTACCGAAATTAATGCGGTCAATTATGTCTCACCTCGAAGTTGGTTAGCCACTTCTCATTTTGTTCTAGGATTTTTCTTTTTCGTAGGTCATTTGTGGCATGCAGGAAGAGCTCGTGCAGCTGCAGCAGGATTTGAGAAAGGAATTGATCGTGATTTTGAACCTGTTCTTTCCATGACCCCTCTTAATTAAACCAGAGAAAAAACTCTAAATATCTAATTTCTTTTTAGATATTATAAAGATAGTTATATCCTTTGCCATTATTCTTCCAACTGAATCCTTGTTGCTCGGCTATACTATTAATATAATTAATATAGCCGAGCATTTTTTTTGGTACTGAACTAAGTTCTATCTAGGATTTTATTTTTTCATAAGCTAGGTTCAATTGTTCGATCAACAAAAGGAGAGAGAGGGATTCGAACCCTCGATAGTTTTTAACTATACCGGTTTTCAAGACCAGAGCCATCAACCACTCGGCCATCTCTCCCCAATGAGCATAACTCATTTTATCCCGACAGATAATACCTGTCTATAGGGCTAATAGTTATATTATATATTCTATATACACTATATAACTATTATGATGATAAAAATAAAATTTGCTTATTCTTTCTTTATAACTCGAAATTCGAAAATTTCGATTCATTTATGATAAAATAAAAATCCGTAGTGCATTTTAATTAAAAAGACCGGATAGGGATCGAATGGTATAGCCTTTTGAATCTGTTGGAAGCTTTTAAGATTACAATCATGACTATTGCGTTCCAATCGTCTGTGTTTGCATTAATTGCAATTTCAATTCTACTAGTGATTGGTGTACCTGTCGCACTTGCCTCTCCTAATGGCTGGTCAAGTAAAAAAAATGTACTATTTTCAGGTGTATCATTATGGATTGGATTAGTCTTTTTAGTAGGTATTCTAAATTCTTTCATATCTTAAGATATATTGATCTTTTTATCCTTCCTCCCCCTGGGCCTAAATTAATTCACAAAGGAATTTAATTTACGAGAAATAAAAAACCAGGTAATGAAAGTGCTCAAGGGAGAGGTTATTATTAATATGATTGATAATTTATCAATAAGCCTATTGAAATAGGAAAATTGACCTCCATAGAATGGTAATATATGGGTATATATTATACCCATATAACGAGTCAAATGCGGGTATGGTTGAATGGTATAATTTCTCCTTGCCAAGGAGGAGATGCGGGTTCGATTCCCGCTACCCGCCTATCTGTAGAATAGAAAGTTATCGTATTGGTTTAGTCGTATTTGTATCGTATTTATACATACAGCCAAGATATATGAAATTTATTGTGTCTTTGCGGAGACGGGATTTGAACCCATGACTTCAAGGTTATGAGCCTTGCGAGCTACCAAACTGCTCTACTCCGCGTTATCCCTTCATATTAACCTTTCTTATAATACCATTAAAATGGGTACATCGAGCAATCCCTTGGGTATGCTATTCTCCCTCCCTTATATAGGGAGGGACTTTTATATCATAACAATAACTTTAAATAATTCTTTTCTTTACCCTACCAACTCGATTTTGTTACCCCAGCCAACAAACATGCGTGAGCCATTTCACGAATTATATATCCGGATAATTCAAAGTCTCTATAATTGGCTCTGGGTCTTCCAGTCTTCAAACAACGTCGGCGAAGACGTGTAGGTGCACTATTACGCGGTAGAGATTGTAATTTTCTATAAATTTCCAATTTTTCATCCAGTGATGAGACTTCGCTCATCTCTTTTTTCAAAGATTGGCGAAGCAAATTATATTTCCTTTCCAATCTTTGTTTCTTTTTCTCTCTTTGAATGAGACTTTTTCTTGCCATAAGGATTCAGCTACTTTATATAAAGAATATAGATCAAATTTGAGATGGAGAAGTATTACGTGGATTACTCCTTCTTTTTATACACAGAGATTAGATTGAAAAATCTAAAAACTGCGTATAAAAAGAATTAACCGAATTTACCTGATGTAGAGGCGATTAAGAAAGCTGCATAGGTGAATATATAGCCTACAGAAAAGTGAGCTAATCCAACTAATCGTGCTTGAACAATGGAAAGAGCTACCGGCTTATCTCTCCATCGAACTAAATTAGCCAGAGGTGTGCGTTCATGAGCCCATGCAAGAGTTTCAATCAGTTCTTGCCAATATCCACGCCAAGAAATAAGAAACATAAATCCAGTAGCCCAAACAAGATGTCCAAATAAGAACATCCACGCCCAAACAGATAAACTGTTCATACCAAAAGGATTGTATCCATTAATTAGTTGTGAAGAATTTAACCAAAGATAATCTCTTAACCACCCCATTAAATAAGTGGAAGACTCATTAAATTGAGCTACATTTCCCTGCCATAAGGTTATATGTTTCCAATGCCAATAGAAAGTAACCCATCCAATGGTATTCAACATCCAGAAAACTGCTAAATAAAAAGCATCCCAGGCCGAAATATCGCAAGTACCGCCCCGCCCCGGACCATCGCAAGGAAAACTATAACCAAATTCTTTCTTATCAGGCATTAGCTTAGAACCGCGCGCATCTAAAGCACCTTTTACTAAAATCAATGTAGTCGTATGCAAACCTAGAGCAATAGCATGATGAACCAAAAAGTCTCCGGGACCAATTGTTAAGAAGAGTGAATTTTTATTATCGTTAATAGCATTCAACCAACCGGGTAACCATAAGCTTTTTCCGGCATTGAATGCTGGATCATTTGCTGAAGATAAGAGCACATCAAAGCCATATAAGGCTTTACCATGAGCAGATTGTATCCATTGAGCAAATATAGGCTCAATCAAGATTTGCTTTTCTGGAGTACCAAAAGCGAGCATAACATCGTTATGAACATAAAGTCCCAAGGTATGAAAACCTAGGAATAAACTAACCCAACTCAAATGAGATATTATGGCTTCCTTATGCTCCAACATTCTCGCCAATACATTATCCTTATTTTGTTCTGGATTATAATCTCTAATGAGAAATATAGCTCCATGAGCAAATGCCCCCGTCATAATGAATCCGGCAATGTATTGATGATGAGTATACAAAGCAGCTTGAGTAGTAAAATCTTGTGCTATGAATGCATAGGCAGGCAAAGAATACATGTGTTGAGCTACTAAAGAAGTAACAACTCCCAAAGAAGCTAGAGCAAGACCTAATTGAAAGTGAAGAGAGTTATTGATTGTGTTGTAAAGACCCTTATGCCCGCGTCCTAATAAGCCTCCCGGAGGAACATGTGCTTCTAAAATATCTTTTATGCTGTGTCCAATCCCAAAGTTGGTTCTATACATATGACCAGCAATGAAAAACACAAATGCAATAGCTAAATGATGATGCGCGATATCAGTTAGCCACAAACTTTGAGTTTGTGGATGGAATCCCCCGAGAAGAGTTAGAATAGCAGTTCCCGCCCCTTTAGCGGTACCAAATAAATGACTGCTGGAATCAGGATTTTGAGCATAAAGATTCCACTGACCTGTAAAAAGTGGTTCCAACCCTTGGGGATGTGGTACTATATCTAAAAAATTATCCCACCTTATGTGCTCTCCTCTTGATTCAGGAATAGCCACATGAACTAAATGCCCCGTCCAAGCCAAAGAGCTGACTCCGAAGAGCCCTGATAAATGATGATTTAGACGAGACTCGGCATTTTTAAACCATGAAACACTTGGTTTCCATTGAGGTTGTAGATGCAACCAACCCGCTGTTAAAAAGAGAGCAGAAAGAAATAGCAAGAAAAGAGCTCCAATATAAAGATCTTCATTAGTGCGTAAACCAATTGTATACCACCACTGATAAACACCGGAATAAGCAATATTTACTGGACCGGGAGCACCTCCTCGGGTAAAGGCTTCTACGGCCGGTTGACCAAAATGAGGATCCCAAATTGCATGAGCAATAGGTCTTATATGTAAGGGGTCGTGGACCCATGCTTCGAAATTGCCTTGCCAAGCTACGTGGAATAAATTACCAGAGGTCCACAGAAAGATTATAGCTAACTGACCAAAGTGAGAAGCAAAAATCTTTTGATAAAGGCGCTCTTCGGTAATATCATCATGACTCTCAAAGTCATGTGCAGTAGCAATACCAAACCAAATACGACGAGTAGTTGGGTCCTGGGCCAAGCCTTGGCTGAACTTTGGAAATCTTGATGCCATAATGCTTTATCCTCCTAGCCATTATCCTACTGCAATAATTCTTGCTAAGAAGAACGCCCATGTTGTGGCAATTCCACCCAGAAGGTAATGAGCTACTCCTACAGCGCGTCCTTGAACAATACTCAAGGCTCTTGGCTGGATAGCAGGAGCAACTTTTAATTTATTATGGGCCCAAACAATAGATTCAATAAGTTCTTGCCAATATCCACGGCCACTAAATAGGAACATTAAACTAAAGGCCCAAACAAAATGAGCACCTAAGAATAAAAGACCATATGCAGATAATGAAGAACCGTAAGATTGGATTACTTGAGAAGCTTGTGCCCATAGAAAGTCACGGAGCCACCCGTTAATTGTAACGGAACTCTGCGCAAAGTTTCCTCCTGTAATATGAGTTACCACTCCCTGATCACTTATACTACCCCAAACATCGGACTGCATTTTCCAACTAAAATGAAATATTACTACCGAAATTGCATTGTACATCCAGAATAACCCTAAGAAGACATGATCCCAGGCAGATACTTGGCATGTTCCTCCTCTACCGGGCCCATCGCAAGGAAAACGAAAACCAAGATTCGCTTTATCGGGTATTAAACGAGAACTGCGAGCAAATAAAACACCTTTAAGTAATATTAATACAGTCACATGGATAGTAAATGCATGAATATGGTGCACTAAAAAATCCGCAGTTCCTAATGGAATAGGCAACAAGGCCACTTTGGCACCTACTGCTATCAAATCACCACCTCCCCAGGTTAAGCTGGTACTTGCTGTTGCATCAGGAGCTGTCAAACTGGGTGCTAAAGCATGAGTGTTTTGTATCCATTGAGCAAAGATAGGTTGTAATTGGATAGCAGTATCTGAAAACATATCTTTAGGACGTCCTAAAGCACTCATAGTATCATTATGAATATATAGACCAAAACTATGGAAACCTAAGAAAATACATACCCAGTTGAGGTGTGATACAATTGCATCACGATGTCTCAGAACACGGTCTAAAAGATTGTTGTACTGAGTAGTCGGATCATAGTCTCTTACCATAAAAATAGCTGCATGTGCAGCAGCGCCAACTATGAGAAATCCACCAATCCACATATGGTGCGTGAACAGAGATAGTTGGGTACCATAGTCAGTAGCTAGATATGGATAGGGAGGCATAGAATACATATGATGAGCTACGACAATAGTTAAAGACCCTAACATAGCTAGGTTAAGAGCTAATTGAGCATGCCATGAAGTAGTTAAGATCTCGTAAAGACCTCTATGTCCTTCCCCTGTAAATGGACCTTTATGAGCCTCCAAAATATCCTTGAGGTTATGACCAATAACCCAATTGGTTTTATACATATGACCAGCGATTATAAAAAGAACTGCAATAGCCAAATGGTGGTGTGCAGTATCGGTCAGCCACAGACCCCCCGTTACTGGGTTGAGCCCTCCACGAAAAGTCAAAAATTCTGAATATTTTGACCAATTCAGAGTGAAAAATGGGGTCAATCCCTCAGCGAAACTGGGATAAAGTTGAGCTAAAAGCTCACGATTTAAAATAAATTCATGAGGAAGCGGTATCTCTTTAGGGTCCACTCCAGCATCTAAGAGTTGATTAATAGGTAAAGAAACGTGTATTTGGTGTCCTGCCCAAGATAGAGAGCCAAGTCCTAGTAACCCTGCTAAATGGTGGTTCAACATGGATTCTACATCTTGGAACCAAGCCAATTTTGGAGCAGCTTTGTGATAATGGAACCAACCAGCAAAAAGCATTAACGCTGCAAAGATCAATGCACCAATTGCGGTGCAATAAAGTTGCAATTCACTAGTTATTCCGGATGCTCGCCAAATTTGGAAGAACCCAGAGGTGATTTGTATTCCTCGAAAACCTCCACCCACATCTCCATTCAAAATTTCTTGGCCTACTATCGGCCAAACTACCTGAGCACTGGGTTTAATGTGAGTAGGATCGCCTAGCCATGCTTCATAATTGGAGAAACGAGCACCGTGAAAGTACATCCCACTTAGCCAAATAAATATGATGGCTAATTGACCAAAATGAGCACTAAATACTTTGCGAGAGATCTCTTCCAAATCATTGGTATGGCTATCAAAATCATGAGCATCAGCATGTAAGTTCCAGATCCAGGTGGTAGTATTGGGTCCCTTAGCTAGTGTCTTTGAGAAATGACCAGGTTTAGCCCATTTTTCAAATGAGGTTTTAACAGGGTCCCTCTCCACTATGATCTTTACTTCTTCCGGTGAACGAATGGTCATTGAGTTCTCCTCTTTCCAGACGAGACATGAGAAAAAACCCGCCGAATTCAAAAAAAAAAAAGGAAAAAATGACTATATATTCTAAACTCGTCCCTCTCTTTATTTATTTCCCAGTTTAGAACTGGAGCGACTATGATACGGAAGTCGATTTGAGGCAGATGTTCAAATTTATTATGACATATCCAATAGGTGCTTAATGGACCGTTACGAGATATAAAACTTTTTCGCCCAGTGGTAAGGTATATAAATATGATACAATCATTATTTTCATATCCAGATTTATTTATCCATATCTCTGGACCCATATGTTATAGATCACTTTTATGATTCAAAAGAACTTTGAATTGATGAATATTAATTAATCTTTCATAAATTCTATTTATGAAAGATATTTACTCATATTAAAAATATTTTTTAACAATCCATAGATTGTATTCTTTGTTCTATTTTCTATTTTTTCATAATGATTATGCAATAAGAGAAGCTAATTCGTTCGAATAGCATAATAAATTTCATCATCTTGATATAGGGGAGATTTTCATTCTCGAAAACGTCCTGTAATCTTTAACCAATTTTGTGCTTCGATATAATTGCTTGGAGCAAGTGCTATAGCTTGCTTCCAATATTCAGCAGCTTGATCAAACCAAGCTTCCGCAATTTCAGGATCTCCCTGTTGAATGGCCTGTTCTCCTCGGTCGGGATAGAGTAACTTCTAAAAGTTTTCTTCCCTTAGAACCGTACTTGAGAGTTTCCTACCTCATACGGCTCAATTAACTATTCTTTAGTCCTTGTACCCAAACTTCCAAAATAGGGTAGGTAAATACGTTCAGCTTAATCGAAAGAACAGAATGGGTCAATGACATGAGTTTCAAACTTCACTTTCGATAAATGATTAGGTTTTATCTTTTCTCCCACCGTAAAAAGATGAAGTATTAGAAATAAAGAGGTCTACTTCAGATTATCCAGATAAAAATCTTTTTAAGAGGTAACTATCTATGTTCTATATATAAATTTTTGAAATAATACTTTCCTGGTAGGAAAGTATTACTTCACGTCTTTAGGATCTGATGCTACACCGCTGCTCAATAACCTAGTAAATCAACTCTACTACATAAATAGATTCCTTATTTTTGCCCATGAGCAGATTTGATCGTATCAGCCCGAACTTTCAATAATTGATCTTTATGGTGCTTTCTCCATCAATTGAATTGATTTTATTTTATCCATGGACTATCCAGGCTATATTTACCCATTCATATTTGGGCTCCTATGAGGGGTATTCTTTTGACTACAGCTGATAAAAAACCGTTGTTTTGGACGGTGCATATGTAGAAAGCCTCTTTTTTTTTCGTACTAAACGAATTCATTCTATAGTACAGATAGCCGCACGTAATGACAGATCAAGGCCGTGTTATTAAGAGCTTGTGGTAAAGACGGGTTTCGTTCTAATGCCTGGAAATAATATTCTAAAGCCTTAGTATGTTCCCCATTACTTGTGTGGATAAGACCTATATTATACAATATATAACTTCGGTCATAGGGGTCAATTTCCGGTCGCATGGCTTCATAATAATTTTGTAAAGCTTCCGCATATTCCCCTTCGGATTGAGCTGACATTCGTTACGGTCGTTCATTCAATTGAAATGATCTCCGCTTCAAAACCGTACATGAGAATTGAACCTCATACGGCTCCTCCTTTTTTTACAGAATAAGGAAAGTAATCAATTCAATTGACAAGAAAAAAGATTTTCCTTATATTATGAATTAGCAGGAACTAGTGTATTTCCAATGAATCTCTAGCTATCCTTCTTGCAAAGATTTTTTTATTATTTTATAATCAAATAATAAAGTATTTTAGCTTAGCACTACAAACATAACCTCTAACAATTTCTTTGTCCTTAACGCATTGTATTTTACGGGAATTATTCACTCCAACAGTCTCCGATGGTTCTAGCGGTATCCGAAATACAAACGAGATGGATGTTTGTTGCCTCAACCATTCTAACTAGCCCTTAATAAAAATAAATAAAATGTAATATATATTCTTATTTTTTTATTATAACGAAGCATTTGTGTTGTCGATTTTAACGCGTAGTGCTTTTTCCCTTATGCACACCTATCATATAGATTTGACCATTAACATCTATGTAATAGATATAACCTTTCGCTTAATACTAGAATCTCAGAAGATCAAAGCATCTAAGGCTGCATAAATCGGGGATACACGACAGAAAGAATTGTTCTATTTCTAAAACTCACCTTCACTAAACGTCAGTTTTAACTTTTAATAAATAGAAAACAAAAGTAGAAAGAAAAAAAAGTCAAATCACACCATCTCTGTAATAGGTAAATGCCTTTTTCTCCCCTGAAGCCATCGGGATTATCTGCAATAATATATCCGCTACAATTGTGAAAGTCTTGTCGATAAAATTGTCATTTCTCTGAGATCTAGGCATAGTCAATTTATAAATTTGATAATTTCTTTCATTCCCCATACGGAAATGATTCCATGAACAAAATTATTTGCCAACGCACAATAGCATAATAAATTTCCTTACGATCGCAAATATATATATATATATATATATATATATTATAAACTGAATAAATAAAAATTGGGAATATTTGAAAGAGTTGATTAAATTGATAGCAATCAAAAAAAAAATTTGAGAAAATGTTTCTGTTTCACGCTCGGTTGCTAACGAGTAAGTAAACGGCAAATTGTCATAAAATGAAAAAATGATGATTGATTGTGTTTGTGCATACTTATCATATAAGTATAGAATATATTGAGCATATCATTATGATAGAACTTATGTCATTATGGTACAATTTGTAGCATTAATTGACTTACCGACCGAAGAATTATTCTTAATTAATTATAGTAAATTATTCTATAATAATTATAAAATCTATCAATAGATCTGGCTTAATTTCACAATTGGATCGGGCAATAAAAACCCTAATATTCTAAAAGAATAATATTAGATTGATGAAAGAAAATATCTTGAAATAAGAAGAAAAGCAACTTTGGTAAAATACTCTTCTGTCTGTCTTTATTGAAAAATACTTGACTTATGCAAAAGTCAGTTATCTCATTTTTGGGCATGAATTAGAAAAAAACTTGTTGTTTTCATTTTGTCGACAAATAAAGGTGTAGGAAAGATGGCTGAGCGGTTCAAGGCGTAGCATTGGAACTGCTATGTAGGCTTTTGTTTACCGGGGGTTCGAATCCCTCTCTTTCCGTATATTTGTATTCTTTTTTGCATCGTTTTATCATTAATCTAAACCCGATAGGATGGTTTCATTTTACCACAATCTCCTTCTATTTCGGGGTAGAGAAAAAAAAAGATTAAAAATAATAATAATAATAATTTATTCAATGACAATGACATTGTCATGTAACATACAGAGGAACAGATGTGCAGAAATCCTTTCTCTTCATTCCCTTTAAATTGGGAATAATTTAAACTCGACGGGAATAGTATTCTACGACCAATAATTCATTAATCTTCAAACCGATACGCTTATTATCTATTATTTTTTTTACTAATCCACTATACTGTGACTTTTGTTTAATCCGATTTAAATGGGGGGGCACCCTCATTTTATCCTTTTGAAAAATCTCTATATTTTTATTCATTATATTTCTCAATCCTTGTTTCTCTTTTATAGAAATTAAATCTTGGGGTTTGCAACGATAACTTGGTATATCTACTATACGACCATTGACCAGGATATGCCTATGGTTGACTAATTGTCTGGCTTCAGGAATAGTAAGCGCCATACCCAATCGAAAAAGAATATTATCCAAGCGCATTTCCAGTAATTGTAATAGAACCTGACCTGTTGATCCCTTGGCTCTTCTAGCAATACGAACATATTGAAGTAATTGGCGCTCTGGAAGTCCATAATGAAAACGTAATCTTTGTTTTTCTTTTAGACGGACAGGATATTTAGAAGATTTAAGAGGTTTAGAATGTTTTTTTTTAATAGGTTTTTGAATTCTGTTGGGTGTTTTCTTACTTAGTCCTGGTAAAGTTTTGAGACGACTTATTATTTTTAAACGAGGTCCGCGATAACGGGACATAAAAAACTCCTTATTTCAAGAAATGACATAAATTAATGTTGGAAAGAGGAATAATATAAACAGCACGAATATTAGAATGATTTTATATACAGAGAGAGAAACAAACTATCTTCAATTTGAAAATAAAAATATTGTAGAGAGAAAAAAAAGATATGTTTCAATCATTGATTTCGTTTCTAGTTGAAACGAATCATGCCACGACAGACCTGGCGGACCGACGATACGAAAAGTAAGAGTCTTTTCCTTATTTCATAGATTTTAACAATCTATGGTTGATAATGGTAAGAAGTGGAAAGAATAAAAACGAGCCAGCTATCGGGATCGAACCGATGACCATCGCATTACAAGTGCGGCGCTCTCACCTCTGAGCTAAGCAGGCTCATATGCATGCAGTATGTAGTCACATGCTTATTGGCTGAAAAGATCTCTTCGAAATCGCTAGAATTATAGCGAATCGAATTATAATAATGCAATTCAGATTCAAATGAAACATTGCGTCAGTTTATCTTAATGGATTATTATAAAATAATAATGGGGCGTGGCCAAGCGGTAAGGCAGCAGGTTTTGGTCCTGTTATTTCGAAGGTTCGAATCCTTCCGTCCCAGGTGGAACAGTATTATTGAATTGAAAAAAAAAAAAAAGACTTATAGAGGGGAAATATGATTTCGATAAGATTCTAAATAGAGAAAGGGATATTTTTGCGGTGTAGGATGGGACGATAACAACATTGCATCAAAAATGCAGAAAGAATATAATGCTCATGCAAATGAAATAATTGATGGGATGCAATTATTGTTTTATGATTTCGTTCTACAAGAAGGGGATATGGCGGAATCGGTAGACGCTACGGACTTAAATTTTTTGAGCCTTGGTATGGAAACTTATCAAGTGATAGCATCCAAATCCAGGGAACCCTGGGATATTTTGAATGGGCAATCCTGAGCCAAATCCGATTTCTAGAAACAATAGGTTCCTTTCCGAGAACGGGATAGGTGCAGAGACTCAACGGAAGCTATTCTAACGAATCAACATAATTTGGATTGGATACAATCCATTTTTGGAAGTAATAATTGTACGAGGATAAAGATAGAGCCCAATTCTACATGTCAATGTCAACAACAATGAAAATTGGAGTAGGAGGAAAATCCGTTGGTTTTATAGATCGTGAGGGTTCGAGTCCCTCTATCCCCAGGTTATCTGTTTTATTTTCGATTTGTTAAGTGTCTTGTCTTAGAACATAAGAAATTTTAATTGTATGATCAATGTCTGCTTCTCTTCTATATACATCTGTGTATATAACTGTATATAACATACACAAATAATACACAATATATAATATTGTGTATTATTTAATTGTATAAATAATGTTTTTAGTTATATCGTTGCTTCTACTCGTTCAAATGCTGTCTTTTACCCTTTTTGCTAGTTGACAGGAGTTTGGTTACTGTGCTAGTATGATGCACAGGGGAACAGCCGGGATAGCTCAGTTGGTAGAGCAGAGGACTGAAAATCCTTGTGTCACCAGTTCAAATCTGGTTTCTGGCATATACACTTTGTATAAGTATGAAAAAGGATTAGTAGACCTTATTTAATATTGATTTCAAGATAAAATAAATAATATTGATTATTTACGAATAGTCATCAGTAATTCTATGTTATTGAATTAATAGGGGTTCATCCAAGTTATTTCAAAGGGGATAAAAACTACTTGAAATAACTCGAACTAGAGAGCAATTTTCTCTATTTCATTCGTATTAATATCTTCTCATAAAGATAGAAATAACTTGGAAGATTATAAAAAAAAATGATTTTGATTAATATAAAGATTTAGAAAAAATAGCTTCCACCTTAGCACTATATAAAAATAGGACTAGATCGGGGTAAAGACCAATACCTATGATTGGTAGAAAGAGACAGATCAAAATAAAAAGTTCGCGTGGTCCCGAATCTTTAAAATAAGGATTCGGGACATTAAAAACCTTATATCCATAAAACATTCGACGTAACATAGATAACAAATAAATGGGAGTTAATATCATTCCAATTGCTGCTATTGCAGTAATAATGATCCGAAAGGTCGAAGAATAATTATGGTTAGTAATTATGCCCAAAAATATCATAAATTCTGCTACAAAACCACTCATTCCTGGCAATGCAAGAGAAGCCATTGAAAAGCTACTGAACATAGTAAAAATTTTAGGAATTGATATAGCGATTCCTCCCATTTCATCAAGAAAAAGAGTACGTATCCTATCATAACTTGTTCCTACTAAGAAAAAAAGTGCAGCGCCAATTAATCCATGAGAAATCATTTGCAAAATGGCTCCATTGAGACCTGTATACGTCATGGAACCAATTCCTATAATTACAAAACCCATATGAGATATTGATGAATAGGCTATCCTTCTTTTCAAATTGCGTTGACCCATAGAAGTTAGAGCTGCATAGATAATTTGCACTGCTCCTATGATAATCAACCACGGCGAAAACAAAGAATGAGCATGAGGTAACAATTCCATATTGATCCGAATCAACCCATATCCTCCCATTTTCAAAAGAACTCCGGCCAAAAGCATACATGTACTATAATGTGCTTCCCCATGAGTATCCGGTAACCAGGTATGTAAAGGGAAGATTGGTAATTTTATTGCATAAGCGATCAAAAACCCTAAATATAATAGCATTTCAAGTGTGATGGGATAATCTTTTTTAGCTAATAATTCGAAATCGAATGCTGGTCCATGAGATCCATAGAGACCCATACTTAAAGCTCCCATTAAAATAAAAATGGAACCACCCGCAGTATACAAAAGAAATTTTGTGGCTGAATAGAGACGTCTTTTTCCCCCCCACATGGATAAAAGTAAGTACACAGGAATTAGTTCCAACTCCCACATGAGAAAGAAAAGAAGAATATCTCGAGAAGCAAATAATCCCAATTGTCCGCTGTACATTGCCAACATCAAGAAATAGAATAATCGCGGATTTCGAGTAACTGGCCAAGCAGCTAAAGTAGCTAAAGTAGTTATAAATCCCGTTAATAAAATAAGTCCAATGGAAAATCCATCAATTCCCAGTTTCCAATGAAAATGGATAAGGCTTATCCAGTTATAATCCTCTTCCAATTGGATTAATGAATTATCAAAATGATAATGATAACGGAATATATAGGTCATTAAAAGAAGATCTAATAAGCAAATACCTAGAGTATACCATCGAATCATTTTATTTCCTTTATGGGGAAATAAAGGGATTAATAACCCCGCAGATATGGGCAAAATAACAATTATTGTTAACCAAGGTAAATTACTCATAATGAAGACAAAAGAGACTTTCTATATCAAAACCCATGCTTTCATTTTTGGGTCGAGTATGGGTTTTGATCAGTGAAAGAGGAAAAGGGGAATGAAAAATATGTATGGGATGAATCTAACTATTTTTATTTTTTGATGGATCAGTAAGCTAGACCCATACTGCGCGTTGTTTCATGCCATAAATAAACACGTACACTTAAAAAATCCGTTGGACAAGCCGATTCACACCTCTTACAACCTACGCAGTCTTCTGTTCTTGGAGCAGAAGCAATTTGCTTAGCTTTACATCCTTCCCAAGGTATCATTTCTAATACATCTGTGGGACACGCTCGTACACACTGGGTACAACCAATACATGTATCATAAATTTTGACTGAATGTGCCATTGAATCTAAGAACTCCATTAATAGAAAAAGTGTTTCATTGAAAAATATTTTTTTAATATATGGCCAGTGATGATATATTATGAATATCAAGCAAATCAATAATTGTATTATCGGTGATATAATGAATAGATTCGGATTCTATCTTTTTGCTTTATAAAACATTTTACCCAATCTGGTCTTAAACAGATCATTTTGATAATAAGTTAAATATGAATTATGCTCTTGGTTGATCTTAGAAAAAATATCTCTCTAAATAAAAGATTTAGATCTATTTTTAGGGAGACAACCCTAGTATCTATTTGAATAGCAAATAGATATACAAATTTTTCATATGGAAGTAGATCTTTATTACCATTTTGACAAATTAAATTGATCGATACGAGTTGATTTTCTGTTACGATATATTGCTAGAACAATAGCTAATCCAATAGCTGCTTCAGCAGCAGCAATAGCTATAACAAAGATCGAAAAGATATCCCCCTTTACTTGCCTACTATCAAAAAAATATGAGAATGTTACTAGATTTAAATTAACTGCATTGAGTATTAGCTCAAGACACATAAGTGCTTTAACCATGTTTCGACTTGTTACTAGCCCATAAATACCGATAGAGAATAAATAAGCACCTAAAAGAAGCGCATGTTCGAGCATAATAGAGGAATTCCTCATACCTTGATCTCTTCAGATACAAACAAAAGTGGTAGTTTCTAATTTACATGACACGATCTATGAAGATAAAACAGCGTATTTATGCCGCACGAGAGCTTTCATTTTCAAACTGTTTCTTCTCGACGAGCTATAGTAATGGCTCCTATAAGAGCAATTAGAAGAATTAGAGAAATAAGTTCGAATGGAAGGAAAAAATCAGTGGATAAATGAGCCCCAATACGTTGAATATTGTTTGTTAAATCTCGTTCTAACATTTGATCTGATTTTTGAGTCAGAGATATTCCGAACCATGATATGTTCAAGATAATAGTAATTAGTGAACAAAAAAGACTCGTACAAACTATTGAAGTAATGCTATCTCCGATAGTCCAGGGAGCAGCATAATTGGGATATTTTGGATTATTTATCAACATCACAGCAAATAGAATCAAAATATTAACTGCTCCTATGTAGATCAGGATTTGTGCAACAGCTACGAAATCCGCGTTAAGTATAATATAGAAAAAAGATATACAAATTAGAACTAACCCCAATGAAAGAGCGGAATAAATTATATTAGTAAGTAATACTACTCCTATACCTCCTAATAGAAGACTTAGCGTTAGAGGAGCCAACAAAAGAATATCAGATATAGATTCAGGTCGATTCATTATGTGTACAATAACTTTGAATATTATTTCCTCCCATTCACTAAATAAAAGCCCATTTACCTATATGCTATACTGGATTTGTAATTTCATTTGATATGGGCACTGATTAATTAATCTATAGCTTAATAATCGATTCCGATCAATCATACATCTGACATTATTAATAGAATGTCGATAGAATTATTTATTCCTGATTTGTAAAAAATTCTAAATATTTTTTTTTTTTGTTTATTAGATACTCTTTAATCGGAGCTCAATCTGAATAATCGTAGAAATGATTTAATCATAAAATTTGTCCATAGTTTCTTCAGACATATTCAGTTAATATGCTTAGCTCGGAATTGTTTGAATTGTTAAATCTTCAACAACGGATATTGGTAAACGTCCTAAAGCAATGTGATCATAATTTAATTCATGACGATCATAGGTCGAAAGTTCATATTCTTCAGTCATCGCTAGACAATTTGTGGGGCAATATTCTACACAATTTCCACAAAAGATACAAATTCCAAAATCAATACTATAATTTTCCAATCGTTTTTTCCCCATATCTATTCCGACTTTCCAATCCACAACAGGTAGATTGATCGGGCATACACGGACGCATACTTCACAAGCAATACATTTATCAAATTCAAAGTGGATCCTCCCGCGAAATCGTTCTGATGGGATCCATTTTTCATAGGGATATTGAATAGTAATAGGTAAACGATTCATGTGATATAAGGTAACCATAAAACCTTGCCCAATGTATCTCGCAGCCTGTATTGCTTGTTCACTATAATTCATAAACCCAGTTACCATGGAGAACATGTGTAAAATCTCCTCGAATAATCATAGAAATTTCTTTCTCTTCATAGATTTGATCTATCAAATTTGGATATATTGCAAAATTGATAAGAACCTCTTCACGAAGAAAACAGAGTTAGTTATAATAAAATAAGTTGGAAAGAGGCTGTTAGTAAAAAATTACCCAAAGCAATAGGTAAAAGAAATTTCCACCCAAGATCCAATAATTGGTCCATTCTTATCCTAGGCAAGGTCCATCTTGCCGTGATAGAAATAAATAAAAACAGATAGGCTTTAGCTAATATAATTAGGATCCCGATTGTTATATTAACGACCCCGCTAATTCCAGAAATAGAATCCCATTCAAAATGTTCCAGAATGGGTATGAATGGAATTGATAAGTTCCACCCACCCAAGTAAAGAACTGTTACAAAGAATGAAGAAGCTAATAGATTTAGATAAGAAGCAACGTAAAATAAACCAAATTTGATACCCGAATATTCAGTTTGATAACCCGCTACCAATTCTTCTTCCGCTTCTGGTAAATCAAAGGGCAATCTTTCACATTCTGCCAGAGATGAGATGAAAAAAGCTAAAAACCCTATAGGTTGACGCCACAAATTCCATCCTAAAAAACCATATCTGCACTGTGCTTCAACTATATCAATTGTACTTGAACTATTCGATAATTATAGTCGACAGAAACATCACTGTTTTCATCTCTATTCCAAAACCGTACGTGAAACTTTCACTTCATACGGCTTCTCAATGGTCATTAAGAAATAAAGAACACAATAAAAAAAAAGCACCAGATCATAAATTGAACCAATGAGATTCCGTCTGCTACAAATAATAGGAGCTTTTGAACCTATCTTAACCTTCAGTACTTTTTTTTTGCGAGAGAAAGAAAACTGTGTTAAAGGATTACTTCGTTCTGGATAGCCATTTTTTTAAGTAGATAGAAACATATTGTAGATCGGGGTTCTGGGGAAGTACTACTTGATCATCCCTACCAATGTCAAGTCCTTATTGTTATCCCATTTCTATGGAAATATCTTTGGTCTAGATATCAGTTTCTTTTTTTTCACTAATCTTTTTTATATCTTGGTGTTTCTCACCATCTACCCTTGCTTGATTTTTAGTATATAATGAGGGTAACTTCATACTTTTATACTTTGCCTCCCCGCTATTGGGTCCCAATGACTAATATATGAACTGGGGCACACAGTTTTCACTGATTGTGCATGCTCTCACTCTTGTACATGGGGGATGGGACTTAATCATCTTACTGCAAGATTTGTAAACTGTTTGATCTCACCCATATGACTATCTAGTTTTTTGATCGGAATCTTCATCCCATTAACTTCTGTTTTTCCCTCTTTTTATAACTAAAAAAGGGAAAAATGAATCTCATATTCCAACGAATCACACGTAGAGATATAGATAACACACATAAAGCTAAAGGAATTTCGTAACTAATAGCTTGAGCAGCAGCTCGGAGACCACCTAAAAAAGAATATTTATTATTGGATGCATATCCTGCTATAAGCAGTCCAAGGGGAGCAATACTTGAAATTGCAATCCAAAAAAAAACGCCTATACTAAGATCAATTAAAACAATGTGCCGACCAAAGGGAATTACTAAATAGCCTAAAAAAATAGGTATCACCACTACCGCTGGTCCAATACTAAATAACCAAATATCCCCCCTAGATGGGATAATATCCTCTTTTAGCAGTAGTTTTATTCCATCCGTCAAAGCTTGAATAATTCCCAAAGGACCGGCGTATTCAGGTCCAATGCGTTGTTGTATTCCCGCAGATATTTTTCTTTCGAGCCATACAATAACTAATACTCCTATCGTAATTCCCAATAGAAGTATAATTATTTCAACTAGAATCCATATAAGACTATATATTTCTTTTGAAAATCCCAATCGAGAAAATAAATTGATAGCTTGTTCTTCGAGATCTGCTATATTAATCACCATTTTAACGATCAACCTCTCCCATAATGATATCTATACTACCCAAAGTCGTCATGATATCGGCTAATTTCATCCTTTTAACCAGTTGAGGAAGAATCTGCAAATTAATAAAACCAGGTGGTCGGATTTTCCATCTCCAGGGAAAAATGTTATCATCTCCTATAAAAAAAACTCCTAATTCCCCCTTGGGAGCTTCTACTCTCACGTAATGTTCTTGTTTTGATAACTCAAAAGTAGGGGAAGGTTTTTTACTGATAAATCGAGATTCAAAATCGTTCCATTTCGAATCTTTTCCCTTATTTAAACGTCGAACCTCTAAATTCTCATAGGGACCTCCCGGAATTATTTCTAGGGCCTGTCTAATTATTTTTATAGATTCTTTCATTTCTCCGATTCGAAGCAAATAACGAGCTAATGAATCTCCTTCTTTTTGCCATTGGATTTCCCAATCCAATTCATCATAACATTCATAATGATCCACTTTACGAAGATCCCATTGGATTCCGGAAGCTCGTAGCATGGGTCCTGATAAACTCCAATCTATTGCTTCTTCTCTACTAATAATGCCTACTCCCTCAACTCGTCTCAAAAAGATAGGATTGCGTGTAATAAGTCTTTCATATTCGGTCACTTTTGGAAAGAAATAATAGCAAAAATCGAAGCATTTATCTACCCAACCGTAGGGTAAATCTACAGCTACTCCTCCAATACGGAAATAATTATGCATCATTCGCATGCCCGTGGCAGCTTCAAATAAATCATATATCATTTCCCTCTCTCTTAAAATATAAAAGAAAGGAGTCTGCGCACCAATATCAGCCATAAAAGGTCCAAGCCATAACAAATGAGAAGCTATACGACTTAACTCTAGCATAATCATTCTAATATAGCTAGCCCTTTTAGGTATTTGAATATTTTCCAATTTTTCTGGTGCATTAACCGTTACCGCCTCTGTGAACATAGTAGCTAAATAATCCCATCGTGTTACATAGGGGAGATATTGAACAATTGTTCGGTTCTCAGCAATTTTTTCCATACCTCTATGTAAATAACCTAATATAGGTTCACAATCAATAACATCTTCACCATCTAGAGTAACAATAAGTCGAAGAACACCATGCATTGATGGATGATGAGGACCCATACTTACCATCATGAGGTCTTTCTCCCTAGCAGCCATAATCATAACTCTTTCCCGGTTAAAAAAATCAATGAGAACAAAAAAAAGAATGACTCATTAGGATTCGGAATTTAATAAAACATAATTTTTGAAAATTTCATTCAAATCAAAATTAACGCAGTCCACGAATACCTAATTGATCGATTAAACGTTTGTAACGAAGTCTATCTTTTTTGAACAGATAAATAAGAAGTCGTTTACGTTTACCCACAATTTTCCACAAACCTCTTTGGGACGAGTAGTCTCTTCCGTGCAGGTCCAAATGTTCAGTAAGTTTTTGAATTCGACTGGTTAAATAATATACTTGAGATTCAACAGATCCTCTTTGTTCTCTAGGAATCAAAGAGGGGCGAACAGACAAATTTTTGATCATAAAAAAATATTCCGAAGTTCAATATTATTTGATTAATTTAATTTAGAGTAAGAAAAAAGAATGAGATCCATTTCTTTTTGTTCATAGTTTATATATTCCTATGTTTCGATCGAATGAATTTCTCTTCGGCATAAATAAAATGCAACTTTCGTAGAATAAAGTTACCATACCAGCAAGATTTAATGTCAGAGTTTATCCGGGATTATTAAAAAGAATGATACACTCTACTTTTCCATTGAGAAAGAAAAAAAGGGATGACGGAATGATTAATAAATTCCCATATTTAAGGTCAGAGAGAAGAGCTATAGTAGATTATAGAACCATGTCCCTTAATTTTTCCAAGTACCTCCAAGAGACCCTAGAGATTCCCATTGCTCCTCTCTAGGGTCTTCGAGGGTGTACTATAGTTATACCACTTCCTCTAATTTATTCATTATTTTCGGAATCTTCTTCATCTACTAAGGGAGGAAGAAAACCCTTGGGCTTTTTTCCCATTAGTAGTTCTCTCGGTATCTTCGGTCTTGGCCCCGTTATTATCGTCCCATCCTTCTCACCGAAGAAAAACTCTCTTAAATAAGAATAACTCTTAACATAAGAAAGAGCTTTTCTTGCGTCCGAATTTGCTTTTTTCCTCCAAACCTTGTTACGATGCTGTTTTTTGGATTTAGAAGTGCGTTTTTTTGGTACAGCCATAATATTTTTATAGTTCGATTTTATTTAGAAAAAAAATAGAAAATTTTTGAATATTATATTATATTATATTATTATATATATATTCTTTTTTTATTTGTAAACTTCTTATATATCTTTAAATTCAATTCATTGTTTAGTTCCATTTTATTAATAAAAATATGGTAGAATATTCTATCATATTTTTATTGCATTTTGGAACATTATTATAGACTATTTACTAATAATAAGAGATCCACGATACAAATTGATAACAATTAATAAATTCTTACATACACTTACATACATATATCGAATTTTTAGTAAATGAAAACTATGTCATTTTAACATATTCAATTATTTATCATATTAATAATTCTAATTGGTTTCATTTTCTATTCAATTCTATTCTTAATACTACTATTAATCTACAATGAAAAATTGAATTCTAAATAAGAATGTGTGTGTACATAACTAATAGCTCAGTACCTAAACTGAAAAAGAGTTCCTTCTTGCTCATCTTACAAATATTTGATTAGTATCAGTATTGACCAATGCAAATCTTTTGCAGAAAAAAGAGAAAAAAAGTAAAAATTAAATATGAAATCGATAGGATTGCATCCCATATTCTATCGTTCTTCTTTATTCATGATCTATCGTTTTTATTTTATTCTTTTCAGGGTCTAGTGGATTGGAAACCAAGAACGTGGAATATCAAAATATTGAGAATAATTATTGAATCTTCCTATGGAATTTATATACAAATATGCTCGGGTCGTGCCTTTCCTTCCGCTTTCAGCTTCTGTACCAATCGGATTAGGATCCTTTTTTTTTCCAGGAGCAACCAAGAGTGTTCGCCGTACATGGGCTCTTATTAGCATTTTTCTGTTAAGTGTAGCTATGTTTCTTTCTTTCAATTTGTTCTTGCAACAGATTACCGGTGGTCCCATCTATCGATATTTCTGGTCCTGGGTTATTAATAATAAGTTTTCATTAGAGTTAGGCTATTTGATTGATCCACTTACTTCCATTATGTTAGTTTTAGTTACAACAGTTGGAACCATGGTTATGATCTACAGCGATACTTATATGTCGCACGATAAAACATATGTGAGGTTTTTTGCTTACCTTAATTTTTTCAATGCTTCTATGCTAGGGTTAGTTATTAGCCCTAATTTATTACAAATATATTTTTTTTGGGAATTAGTAGGAATGTGTTCCTATTTATTGATAGGTTTCTGGTTTACGCGACCCAGCGCGGCTAATGCTTGTCAAAAAGCATTTATAACTAATCGTGCAGGGGATTTTGGACTCTTACTAGGAATTCTAGGTTTTTATTGGGTAACAGGTAGTTTTGAATTTCAATATTTGTTTGAAAAATTAAACGAATTGACTGCCGTTGATGGGGTTGGTTCGTTTTTTGTTACTTCGTGTGCTTTTCTCTTATTTTTAGGTCCAATAGCCAAATCTGCACAATTTCCACTTCATGTATGGTTACCTGATGCTATGGAAGGGCCTACTCCTATTTCAGCTCTTATACATGCCGCTACTATGGTAGCAGCAGGAATTTTTCTTGTAGCTCGATTGTTTCCTCTTTTTAAAGCTCTACCTTTAATAATGTATCTTATCTCTTGGATAGGTGGAATAACAGCTCTATTGGGAGCTACTATGGCTCTCGCTCAAAAAGATCTTAAAAGAGGCTTGGCTTATTCTACTATGTCTCAATTAGGTTACATGATGTTAGCTCTAGGGATAGATTCCTATCGAATCGCTCTGTTCCATTTGATTACACATGCTTATTCCAAGGCATTATTGTTCCTAGGATCCGGATCAGTCATCCATTCCATGGAACCCATTGTTGGATATTGCCCCAGTAAAAGTCAGAATATGGCTCTTATGGGTGGTTTGAGGAAATATATGCCAATTACGGGAATCACTTTTCTTTTGGGAACACTTTCTCTTTCTGGTATTCCACCTTTTGCTTGTTTTTGGTCTAAAGACCAAATTCTTAGTGATAGTAAGTTATATTCTCCCATTTTTGGGGGAATAACTTGGTTCACAGCAGGATTAACTGCCTTTTACATGTTTCGTATGTATTTACTTACTTTTGAAGGGGACTTCCGCGTAAATTTAGTTAATTCATATAACAACCATATTACACTATATTCGACTTCTATGTGGGGAGAGGAGGAATCCGGGATATCAAATAGAACGAGAGCGGATTCTACGTCGAATCAAATTATAGGAAGTAATAATTCCTTTTCCAAAGAAGCATTTAAAATTTCCAATAAGATGGAAGGATTGTACAAAAAGAACAGAGGTTTGGTTATCACTTATCCTTTCTTCTTCCATAAGGGGTCTTTTGCATATCCAAAAGAATCGGGCAAGACAATGCTATTTCCTTTAGTTGTATTGGGAATATTTACTCTGTTTATTGGATTGATAGGAGTTCCTTTTTTTCGAAGCGGAATGAGTTATGACATATTATCTCAATGGTTTACTTCATCGATGACCCCTTTTGATAAGAAACATCCGGAGAATTGGCCCGAATTTTTACTAGACGCAATCCCCTCAGTTGGTATAGCATTTTTCGGTATATTGATTGCCTGTATTTTCTATATACCTATTTACTTCTTATCAAAGGATGTATATCATAAAACAAATCCTAATATGAAGATTATTATGGACCAATCGATTAATATCATATATAATTGGTCT